AGTCTAAACTCTAAAAAAATAGGGATATTCGTTTCACGAATCAGCAGTATTTTTTCTGTGCTTCTGTGCGAAGCATACAGAAAAAAATTACTAAAATACTGCATATCCCTACGGGATCAGAAATCAGTACACTTCGTTAGGGATATGAAGCTGCTGGTAGAAAAAAAGCTATTTTTTTTTACCGCTCGCTTTGGATATATAAAGTATAAATGTAATTTAGGTGCGCCAGCGTTTCGCTAGCTGCTCCTAAATTATATAAGTATAGAAAGAAATTATTGTAGAATTTAAGCTACATATTAAAGAGATTTATTTATATAAATAGGCTTGCTAGCTGATTGTATATATATGCTGGCCGTATTTCATAGCAAGCTCGCTTTTAATAGGCAACCAGTAATATGAGCAATTCTTTACCTACAAGCCTATAATTATATTAACTCTAAGAGAAATCTAATAATAAACGGAGTGAATTGAAATATCTTATTAACTTCAGGAAAAGAAATCAAAAGAGATTCTATGATTAGCGTGAGCTAAAATAGAGTAGCCTAGAAAGTCAAATGGTGGATAAACTGTTTAAATTTAATGGGGAACCTTCCTCAAAGGCTAAATATAATATGTAAGCGATAGTGGAAAGTACCGTGAGGGAACCAAAACAAAAACAGTGATTTTATAAGCAGTTCGGAAAAATAAAAAAGTTAGAACGTACCTTTTGCATAATGGGTCACCAAGTTAACATTAGATGCGAGATTCTACGTAGTTAAACCGAGCGTTAAAATAACGGTAAGTGTCTAAAGTTAGACCCGAAGCCTGGTGATTTTACCATAATCAGGATTATAAAAGTCCGAACGGAATATTGTAGCATAAATATCCGAAGAATTATGGTAGGTGTAGTGAAAGACAATACTGACCAGGATAGCTGGTTTTCTGCGAAACCTATAACAGTAGGCAATTTAAGTATAATATCTTAGCAGGTACAGAATTTAATCTCAGACAAGACATAAGGCTTAACTTGTTAACAAGTTAAGCCCATGTTTTATTTTGTACAAATTGGGGGATCATGAAGATTTTATCAGTGAGTATGTAGACTCGGAATGGCAAAGATATATCTTAAATCATCAGACATAGAATGATAAGGTTGTATGTCAAAAGGGAAACAGCCCAGAACAAGAGTTAAGGTTCCTAAATTATTAGTTGAGTGAAATTAAGAAGGTTTTTATTAAAGTCGACAAGGAGATAGGCTTAGAAGCAGCCATAATTTTATGACCTCGTAACAGAGCGCTTGTTAAGTTTTAAAAGCATCGAAAATTTATCGGATCTAAACAATATACCGAAACCTTGTCCATATTATTTTATAATTAATAGTCTCAGCAAGCTCGGACTATACAATTATAATTAAATGGGGTAGCAGAACGTTGAGCTAAATTAAGATTTTTATTTTTTAAATGAAATTATAATAATTTAACTCAAGTGATAATGGTGACATGAGTAACTAAAAGAAAATTTTCCGCCTAAAGCTTATGGATGTAATTAAGTAACGGCCTCTAAGTTTATGGAATCAAAAGATTAAAACGATGAGACAATCTTTCATACTAAGGACGACATTTTAAGTGCAAAATGTACTGGAAAAATAGTAATAAGTTTAAGCTATGGCTAGAACTAGCTATAGCTGTAAATGGAAAGTAACCGTACCTAGAATCTGAAACAAGTAAGCTAGTAGAGAATACGAAGGCGTAAATGAGCTAACAATCATAAAGGAACTCGGCAAATTGACTACCGTAACTTCGGGATAAGGAGAGCTCATTATTCTTGATTAATATCAGGTAAAGAGGAAGAAGCATGAAATAGTGTTGTACGACTGTTTAATTAAAACACAGCACTTTGCTGAAAGATTAAAAATCTAAGTATAGAGTGTGATGTCTGCCCGGTGCCGGCTGGTTAACAGATATAATTAAATATACTAATATTTGATGTAGACGGAAACCCCGGTTAAAGGCGGCCTTAACGTGAGGGTCCTAAGGTAGCGAAATGCCTTGGCCGTTAAATGCGGTCTTGCATGAATGATGTAACGATACAACAGCTGTCTCTATGATTGACTCAGTGAAATTGGAATAGCTGTGCAGATACAGTTTACCTCTAGTTAGACGAGAAGACCCTATGCAGCTTTACTGTCACTAATTATAGAGTATGATAAACAATTTTCAGTTTATAAGGTAATTGACGGCCGGCTTGCTTAGCAAGCTGGCTCTATGACAATGAGAATCCTTTATTTTTTTTTCATATGAATGAATTGGTTTAGGACGAGCTTAAGCTCGTAGTAAATCAACCTAATTCAGCTTATTTTCCTTTCTGCTGTAAGCGCATAATGATAGATTATACTTAAATTTGGATTTATGCCTGCAGAAATAGATAAGTACCCTTGGTTAAGGAACTATCGCTAGGGGACAGTTTATGTGGGGCACAGACCCTGTAAAGAGTAAACAGGAGTGTCTAATAATTTATAATTATTTTGTTTGCGATTTAAGGTAGTAGAACTATTTTTAATCATATAAAATTATTTATATGTACATTCGTTGTATATATATTTAAAAAAAGGTAGGATTTTCACTATATAGAAATTAGAGATAATAAAAATATTAAGTAGTAGCTGCTGAGTCCTAATCCCGCCGAAGGGGGGATATGGACTACTATGTATTTCATAGCAAGCTCGCACTAATATTTTTTAACTATTAAGACTGGCTATCTAGCTATGCTCTAATAGTTATGTTTTAATTATCTAAAAAGCTCAACGGCTAAATCTTGCCTTACTGTTTGATTATCAACAAATCTTACAGTTGCGTAAGCAGGGCATAGGATCACAAGATGCAACAAGGAAAGATCTTGGATTATTGGAAAAGCTACGCTAGGGATGTTTGTCCTTTAATATTTTATTTCACTGTGGTATGGGTCATAGTCCTACGGACTCAGCTTTTTTTTAAAAAAAAAATACGAGCTTGCTATGAAGAGCGGACTTCGTTCTAGCGAAGCTAGCCCCCTATTCCCTATTCCCTGACCCCCTACGGGGGTAGGTAATTAGAGAATCAGGAATCAGCCAGCATATTTTTTCGGAGAAAAAATCCTGATCCCATAGGGATATCGCTGAGACTTCGTCTACCCGTGCTATATTGAGAAGTAAAAATAATTAATAATATATTGGGTTAATTTCAAAAATTACTTACGCGTTGCTTTACGAGACTCCGTCTATAAAGCTCGCTATGTAAATTTGAAGCGAAATTTATCTTAGCATAAATTATAAGATAAAGACGTTCAACGACTATAAGGTGAGTTATATGCACAGTTTGCGAGGAAGAGCCAGCTAGCCGATATATAAAGCTAGTTGCTTTTACTTGCAGGCTAAACAATAATCCTTTTTTACACCCAACATTATTATTATATATATATATATAAAAAAAAATAAAAGAAAGAATAAATATTTAGAAAAATGAATAAAGACGGTAACGTAGTATTCCCGGCTACGCCGGGAATCGTTAACTTTCAAGCCGCCTCTTCTAAAGGTGGGCAAGGCAAAGTTAGCTCGAAAATTTATAATAATAATTTAAAACAATCTAAAACAATACTTTTAAAGAAAAAAATAGGTGATATAGGAATAACCAAATATTTACCTTCATTTTCTAAAGAATGAAAGAATACTATCTATTCTTATAATAAAAATACATTAAAGAATATACCAGTTAATGATTTAAATATAAACAAAATAATAAAAGGTTACTTTAATTTATATTTTAAAGATCATAAATATACAGGATCTAAATTTATATTATTAAAAAGAAGACGTAATTTATTAAGAAGAATACACGTAAGTAATGCTGAAATTAAACATACTAATAATAAAGCAATAATTACTCTGTATACTCTAAATAGAGAAAAAAATGTATTAAAAAAAAAATATTTAAAAATAAATAAAAAAATAAGTAAAAAATTAATAGCCAAACGTTATTTTTTATTATATAAAGAAAATATAGAAAAAATTTATAAAATCTTAGGTGAATATAAAGATCAATATATATTTATTAGTGATATAATAAGAAAAACCAAATTTATAAAATATAAACTAGAATATTTAAATAAATTTATAAAATTAAAAGATCTTTATTTAAAAAAAGTTTGAGGTGTTATTCTTAACCAATATGCGAGAAAATATCTAAAATACTTAAGAAAATATGACTTATTATATTCTCTTAATCAATATAAATTCAACAGATTGGTGTTTTTACCTAAATTAAGTAATATATTAAATAAAATTCTAGGAAAAAAAATAGAATATAATATAATTAATTTAAAATCTGTCGCATATCATACAGATCTTTTTACTAATGCATTAGCATTAAAATTAAGAAAAAGAAGAATAAATTATATAAATTCTATGTTTAGTATTTTAAATAGAGCATATTTACCTAATATTAATACGATTAAAGAAAGATCTATAATAAAAGGTGATCAAAAAATGGATCTATTTCAAAGTAAATTTAAAGATTTAAAAATAATATCTAATATAGTATTCCCAGCTATGCCGGAAGGCATCGCTGGAAGCTTGGCGCCAACCTCCTCTCTATCTAAACTGTTAGATGGTACATACCCTTCAGATATAAATAATGGAATAATGCATAGCAGCGATGCTAATAAAGAAAATATCCATAATACTATTTATAATTCTATTGGATATAAAAATATGGCAGGTATAAGATTAGAAGTTAAAGGTAGATTAACTAAACGTTACAGAGCGGATAGATCTATCTATTCATTAAAATGAAAAGGAGGATTAAAAAATGTAGATTCTTCTTTTAGAGGTTTAAGTTCAGTTTTATTTAGAGGTAATTCTAAATCAAATGTAACTTATTCAATAGCTAAATCAAAACGTCGTATTGGAGCCTTTGCAGTAAAAGGTTGAATAGGTGGAAAATAAAGAAAGGCGCAAGAGGCTTCTGATGAGTAGTCCAGAAGAATGCCCCCCACTTCGTTGGGATTAGTAGCCTTCTGAGTCCGAAGGACTACTCATCAGAAGGCTACTAATCCCGAGACTTCGTCTGTATTTCATATCCCTTACGGGATCAGAAATTAGACGAAGTGGGTCCGCCTGGGATATGGACTACTACTAAAATATATATATATAATAATAATGAAGACATAGTCTGAACCGTTTTGAAAAAAATGGAAATATAAGTGCTATAGCTATCCTTCGGTATTTCGTATACCGGAGGTATTGCTTGTACAGCAATAAAAAAATAAGGGGGGGACTTCGTTCCCACCTTCATAGGACGCTTTTATGATAACACATAGAACAGGCTAATTTGCGCAAGAGTGTACAAAATGAGTGCGCGGTTTGGCACCTCGATGTCGGCTTAACTTATCCTCATGGATGCAGGAACTATGTAGGGTGCGACTGTTCGTCGATTAAAAAGTTACATGAGCTGGGTTAAATACGTCGTGAGACAGTATGGTTTCTATCTTCTAGGGGGAATTAGAATATAATAAGAACTAACTTTTGTACGAAAGGAACAAGAAGAATTTAATTTGTAAAAGGGTTAAATAATAGTTACTAACCTATGGTTTACCTGTTGTCTATGTGCCCAAATATTAAAATATAGGATAAAAATTCTATATATCTGTATAGCTTTAGCTATACATAGGGATGTTTCTTTCACTAAGATAAATATATAGCATAGGCACGGCAGGAAAGCTAAGTTGGTTAAGGATAAGTGCTGAAAGCATATAGGCACGAAGCTTATCTTAAGATATTTCTTAAATATACGTAAAATATTATTACGAAGGATTAATATAGGCTTTATCCGTACGAATCTGGAGATTTTTAAGAATAAAGTACTAATTTTATAAATAACTATTTATACATATATCGCATGTACAATGCATGCCTATTTCTGCTCAGCAGAAATTAGCCAACCATACCTGGATATACTTTGCTATCGGGTGGTTTGGCTTTTTAAATTTTAGCAAATTGTAGCTAGAGCCTGATTAGCATAAAAGTAATGCAATTGTTTTGTAATCAATAGAAGTAAGTGCGATACTTGCATTGGGCTGACGAATAGTAAGGCGCAGGCTAGTAAACTACAAAAAAAAAGAGCTATTTTAGTAATCTTAGTGGTAAATAAGGCAGAGATGGGAGACTGCAATATTATACCTTAGTAGGGTGCAAATATCTCAGCTCGAGCTTCCACACCAAGATGAAGCTAAACCGATAGTGGTTATGGTTGGGTGCGGCCAATACATCCAGGTGCAACTCCTGTGGCTTCTCCCGTAAAGAGGATTCTGCCTCATTTTTTTAAGGCGCAAGCTTAAGCTTGCTGTAGACGAAGTCTCCCCTATTTCTTCGAAATTAGTCCTTCGGAGGGAGGGATATTAAAAGGACTAGTAGTCAAGCGGTTACGACATAGCTCTTTCAATGCTACCATCGTAGGTTCGAATCCTATCTAGTCTAAAGCGGATTGGTGTAATAGTAACACATTTGGCTCATGTCCAGAGGTTAGAGGTGCAAGTCCTTTGTCCGCGTAGGGCTATAACTTAATAGGTAAAGTGTACTGCTCATAACAGTAATTATAAGTGTTCAAGTCACTTTAGCCCTAAATCTGAGTGCTGGAATCGGTCCAAATATAACTAAAGACTCACTCCAGAAGAATGCCCCCCACTTCGTTGGGCAGACTTCTGTCGCTAGCGCGATTTTTTTCTGTAGAAAAAAATAATCAGCAGGCTAAGGAGAGAGATAATTTATTTGGAGAGGCGAAGCCTATCCAGCTCTCTCTAATATAAAAAACCCTAACACTAGATAGAGATTTGCACCGTAGTCTTAAGACAAGGCTATCCAGAAGAATGCCCCCCACTTCGTTGGGTAGACTTCTGTCGCTAGCGCGATTTTTTTCTGTAGAAAAAAATAATCAGCAGGCTAAGGAGAGCTTGCTGTATTTTCGTCGCGGAAGAATCTTCCTCCTTCGGAGAGTACGCTCCGCTAGCGAAGGCTAGTAAAGTGTATCTCAATGAGCTATATTCATTGGTGATAGACAGTTAAGAAAGACTATAGTTGTAGGAAGTAAGCAATTATAAGTTAATGGTAAACTATTCGTTTACCAAACGAATTTTGTCAGTTCGACTCTGGCTAATTGTAAAAAAAAATCCGAATGGTGAAATTGGTAAACACAACAAACTTAAAATTTGTAGGCAGAGTGCCTTGAAGGTTCAAGTCCTTTTTCGGATATTAAAGAGCTTGCTGTAGACGAAGTCTCTCCCCTTCGGCGGAGAAGTCTACCCCCCACTTCTAATTTCTGATCCCGCCGAAGGGGGGATATGAAATACTAATTTCTGATCCCGTAAGGGATATGAAATACATATCTCTTCGAAATTAGAAGTCTCGGGTACGCAGGCTAGTCCTGCGGAGAGACTTCGTCTACGCCGACTACGAGTTTAAGTATAACACCTTGAAAACTGCGGGTTCTCTATACGGCTTTAAACATAGCCCTCAGACTATAGAACTTATACGTGCAGCTAAATTAGGTAAACCTCTATCCGAAGAGGCTAAAATAAAACTGGGAGCTAATTCTCAACCTTCAGGTGGTCTATTAGTAGATAATGATAATGTTGAAACCAATGAAGTTGTGTATTTTACTTCTATAAGAAGAGCCGCAGCTTTTATTAATATGCACCCTTCTTACCTAGCTAAATGTATAGCTAAAGAAGGTTTTATAGAGGTAGTAATATTCGTTTCACTATTCCCTACCCCTACGGGGGGCATTCATACACTTCGTTAGGGAGAGACTTCGTCTACGCAAGCTCCAGCAAGCTCTATTTGAACGGTTATAGGTTAATGGTAGACTTGTCGATTTCCACTCGATTTGTGTCAGTTCGAATCTGACTAACCGTATTCTATAGGATTTAGTATAGTATAGTAGGATTTATAATTATACATACTATAATAATGCTATTGTATTCCACATAGCATCTACACTTCTTTTCAGTAACAGATAAGCTAGAGAAGGTATATATATACTGAGTATATAAAGCAAGCGATAAAAAAAAAAATTAAAGAGGAGGAGTACGCTCCGCTACACAGAAAAAAAAATCGCGCTAGCGACCCCTTACTCATAGCAAGCTCTTTTTTTTCTTCAGAGCTTAGCTAGTATAAATAAGCGGGCGACTCAAACTTATTGTAAGCTTAGCCATCTAGCTTGTGCTGGATTAGCAAGTGGGCTATATCTTATAGAAAGAATTAAGAATATGAAGTTTCATGTGATGAAGAATGCGATAGTTAGAGCTATGTACGCTAATTTAGCGTGGGCGCACTCTTTGCTAGGGAACAAAGTTCCCTAGCAAAGTATAAAGATAAAAAATAAAGAGGAGTCTTTGCTAGGAACAATCTCATCCCCCTATTCCCCTAGGGGGAGAGACTTCGTCTCTCGCAAGCACGCTGATTTTTTTTATCCTAGCTACGACTAGATAAGCGACTTTAGTTTAGTACCTTAAGGAAGTACTGAAGGTAAGTAGGCTGTGTGCATAGCTCTAACTACCAAGTTCTAAAGAGCATAAAATGCTAATGTATATTATATGCGATTCGCGATTCCCTATTCCCAGAAGAATGCCTCCCTAATTCCCTAATTCCCTCCGGGAACACGGGAATATGGGAATATGAGTACACTTCGTTAGGGAATAGGAGTACACTTCGTTAGGGAGTATTTCTCCGGAGGGAGCAAGCTCTTATATATTTAGCCTGTAATTATAGCGCGGTTTAATATTCTTAAGGTGATATGGGGAGTAGACCTCGTATCTCCACCTCCGGCTCCCCACCATATTGGTGGGAGCGGGAGTCTTAGTAAGTCGTAGGCTATTATTATTAACTTAACTAAATGCGACTACTAGTTTTATAAATAACAATACCTTAAAAATGGAAAAAAATATTAATCTTCTTTTAGTCCGTCTTTTCGTTAGATTCCCTTGATCTCTGCATTCTGATCCCAGCGTAGGGGGTAGACTTCGTCTCAGCAGAGATCTTCAACAATATATAAATCTTCGTACTTTTATAAATCGTCAGAAAATCAACAGGCTATCTAAAAATTCTATAGAACTTATTTCACGATATATCTTTAATATAAAATTATATCAATTTTTAGCTGTAGTTTTTATTCATGTAGCCGTTACATCTATTCAAATAGATTTGAATTTATTCTTAGAAGTGTTAAATAATCTTCCCGAAAATTTGGGATCATCCGTAGGCGTCCCAGAGCTAGCTAAAAACATTAAATTAGATAGTAATATAAATTATATCTTATGTTATAGTCATAGATCTTTATTTGGATTTAGGACTTATATATTAATGGTTTTAATATTATTTATAATATTTCCCATACTTTTTATAATACAAAATTATATTTTTATAATTTTAAGTATATTAAGTGTAATATTAGTTAAAGCTTTAGCTCTAAATTTTTATCAAAAACATTTTCAGTTTTTTTATAGTGGCTTGCCCAGTCATAAAAAAGTAGATTTTAGAGAAAAATTAGTGCACTTTATTACACTGATAATAAATAATATAGGGAAAATTATAAAGCATTTATTTAAAATGTGAATAATATCTATTATAATAATATATATTTTTAGATATTTGCTAGCTACTATGTTATTAAATATAGATGATAATAATAGTTTTATAATAACAATATTAATACTTACTCTTCCTTTACCTATGTTTTTTTATTTGCTAAATTTTATAGTGAAATATCTGAAGAAAGAATCTATAGAGGATAAAGATTATTATTTGTATAATGATTACGTAGTAAAAAGAGTAAATCTATATAGAATAACATGTACTATAATTGTAAACTACTTAATTCAAAACTATTATAGTACAATAATTATATCTATAATAATAAAAGGGTTTATTGTTATAATTATAACATTATTCACAATTTGTATAATATACGGTATCTTGCGAATAAATAAGCCAGGATGGCGTGCCTCACACTTCGTTAGTAGACAAAGTACAATATCGTGCAGTAGGGTTGACCCTCTCTCCGATGGCGATTCTGGAGTCCGAGCTTCCCTAACGAAGTGTATCCCTCCGGGAGAGAGGGTCGGAATAAATAAGCATGAGCCTATACCACTTAAGAGCGCATTGGATCTAGCGGGGTCAGCCAGCTATATAGCGGCATTTATATCACTAACTCCATTTTTACAGGAAGCATGTAATTCAGGTTTCAGTAAGTTTTATTTTAATGAAGGTAACCAAAGATATTACGAGTGGAAAGGCATACCTTTCTGTACGCCAGGTGTAGTAAAGTGTGGACCTGAACCAACCATCAATATCATGCAGGTGCGAAAAACAGAAATAGCCCTGGCGAAAGCGGCTGAAGAAGCTCGAAACCTACATAAAGTACCCGATACGGACGTGGGTATATATTATCGAAATCTAGATGCAGCCATAGAGAAAGAGGCTGCTCAAAACCTAAATAAAGAAGCCGTGGCGAAAGAGGGTGGGGCTTCTTTATCTAGATATTATCGAAATATAGATGAAACCATAAAGAAAAAGGCTGATTATGTACCTGTTACTGAATCTGTTCGACAAGGGCTAATAAAAGAATATAAAGATAAATTAAATAATTCTCCTATCGTAAATATTACGTGAAAACTTAAATATAATGAAGGTATTCAAAGATCGCAAGCTAATTTCACAGTAAAACCAATAAATTATTTTTATAATACTAAATTTTATGGGGCGGTTTCTTTGGTTTTAAAAGGGAGATTATTAATAGTTAATATAATTAGACATGACTTGCCTGGTTGTGTCTTTATGCCTACTTATTATTTACAAAATGCAAATGTTACGGATAGTTCAGCCAAAATTAGGGATATTACAACAACATTAGAATCTAAATATGGTATAATGTTACCCCAGATAGGGATAGATAAGGTGGAGAATAGAATTAATGGTTTAATAATATTTACTCAAGCCGAATCTATAGATAATACAAGTTTATTTAGAGTATGAAGGCCTTCATCGTATTATATGGAACCCGAACTAAAAACTGTAAAGAATTATTACCAAGAAAAAAGTCAAAATAATCTTAGAATTAGAGAATTTAATACTACTGATAGTATTAAATTCTCTAAAGACTTAAAGAAGGTAGTAGGAGTACAAGGGGAAGCTATAAAAATAGCTAATAATGAAAATTTTGTAATACATGAGGACAGATTGGCAGCCCGGAAGTTAGCTTTTTTTGAAAATACCTTAGACAACGAATATAGAAAATTAGTGGAATTTTATTTAACTAAAGGTCAAAAAGCTAACCCTAAGGATTTCATGATTTGAGAAGAAGATGGTTCAGATAAATCTAGACTTAAATTTAAAGACTTAATGTATAAAGCCCGGTCTGAAACAAAATCTGCTATTCAAAAAGATGAATATCTACTAGCTCGTCCTAAAGGAAAAGAATGGGATTTAGTAAAATTCGCAGAAAGGCGAATGTCTAGAAATGACAGTAATAATGAATATATGGATAATGATTGCTATTATTTCAAAACTCGTCGTGATTATCCTATAAACCGTTTATTAATAACTAGAAACCAAAGTCATATGACTTATTTTAGTATGTATAAAGAGGGAGTTGCGGAAGGTTATAAAATCAGAAGGCAAATGCTGGGTGAATTAGATGCTAGCATAAATTTACCATTAGAAAAATCTAGAGCAGAGTTAATAAAAAAAATCGCTAGTAAATTGACTAGAAGTGAATTTACTAAATTTCAGAATATTTATGGTGTTTCTATTAATAGACTTACATTTGAATTTTTTCAGTTAAAACCCACTGATAGTAAATATTTTGGAATAAACACTACAAGTACAACATTTGCTCCAATACTAGACAGAAATACAGATTACGAACTTTATAGCATTATAGACGTTAAAAATGATAGTGTAAAATTACCTTTTGTTTTTAAACAAGGAGGTATGTCTAATATGACTATGCCTACACATGACTATAATATGTTAGATAATAGGGATGAGGTATCTATTCGTAGATGTATGGATTTTATCTATACAAATTCAGATGGAAACTTAACTTATCAATCAGATAAGGATAATTTTAGTGTTCTAGCTGGGGTCGATAAAAATTATCCGTATCAATCAGATATGGATAATTTTAGTGTTGTTAAAAAGAAAAGTGTAGGTTTTACTAAAAAAGCTGTAGACTATAAAAATAAAAACCCTAAGTCAGTTAAATATACCTTAGATGGGTTTAATAATAGATTTTTCCGTGGAAAAAGTATATCTATAGAGTTGCCCTTTGAGAGTATAAAACTCTTGGATATTATACCACATGAATATCACCAAATATCTCTGGGAGGGAAAAGAGTTAATTTTGATTATGAAGGTGAGCAAAGAGTCAAATCTTCTATACCTAATACTCTAGTTATGAAAAAAACTAGAAAACTTAACCTTGAGTTTACTCTACTAAAACAGGTTTATACTACTAAAGGAAGTAATAGTAAAATTACATTAAGGTTTACTCCAACTTGACCACCAGATCCTTCACCAAATGGGGATATAGAAATCCCTAATCTAATATTGCAAGTTGCTAACTTGAATAATGATAGTACGGATCTAAATCCACGTACTCTTGAAGCGCATTATGTTGAATACGACCTCCCCTCCAGAAGGCCAACCCCTAGTACTAATCTACCAAATGAAACACCTCTTCATCCCTCAGGGTCAAATGAAGAGGAAGAGGATATCTATGGTTATAGCGGAGATGAGGATAATAATGCTCAAAATAATCGTGAAGTAGCTTCTGCTGTGCAAGCGAGTGAGCAACCACCAACAGTAGAATCCCCTATGGAGCTACCTTTTGAAGACAGCTTTGCGGATGCGCCTTATCCATATGAGGCTGAAAGTCCAAAGGATAATGATAACAATAGTGGTTCACGCAAAGGTCGTACAGCAGTGGCTTCGGGTGACCAAGTGGTAGAGGGGGAAGAGATTGCTCTAATATCCGCAGATGATATGATCAGTGAAGGGGATTTGGCTTTTTCACCGCAATTTTTTATACCAGAGTCAACTCCAGATAGTATTTCTAGCGACAACTCTAGTCCTATTAATACGCAAGCTAACCAGGGGATGGGTGAGATCTTAGAGTCAAATCTTGTTAACCGCGATGAGCCAATGCAAGTAGATGGAGATTTGTATCGTGAAGTTATGAATAATGCGGTAGGGGAAGCCGTAATGGAAAGTATAAATCCTATCTTACTTCTTCCTGATCTACCAACTAGTAATCCTGAACCGGTGGATACTGAAGATAGTCCACTGTCTACTGAAGTTAGTCCACTATCTATGATGTCAGACAGTGAATTCTTCGAGCTAGAACGTCAAATCGCGAGTCTAAAGCCTTCTTACTTAGAAGCGGATCCTGGTGAGGTAGACGGTTCTGGCCAAGATGCGGCTGACCCAGAGGCTATTATAATATCTTCAGATGATAGTTCTAGTGATTCAGGTGATTATGGTAATAATTATAGTGAGGCAAGTCCGATTACGAGCTTACCCGGGAATAGGGCTGGCCAAATGGCTGACCCTGAGGCTATTATAAGATCTTCAGATGATAGTTCTAGTGAGGGGGTACCAACGCCACCTAAGGAAACAGATTTTATAGCTAGACCGCTTAATACTCCTGTAGCGGAAGTTATTCACGATAGAACTGGAACTAGGTTATTGACTGTTGATATTCATACTATGTTAACGGTAATCGGCCCACCAAATGCACCAGAACCTCGTTTATGGAGTGTGGGAAATGCAAATTATTATCTCTCGATGGCTCCTGATTTTTTTTACGAGCATTATCCTAGGGGTACGGAGGTAATGCCTCCTAATAATTATCCGTCCCAACAAATTAATGTTTATATACCTCCGCCTAAGGATAAACTACGATGCGAATCAGATGGGCGTATTGGGGAAATTTGCATATGTCGTGCAGAATTCGCTACTGTAGTACCATTAGTAAATTACCCTAGGTCGAGTTATATAGAAGGAGCGCTATTCATGAAATCAGTTTTATCCTCAGAACCATTAGGAGATAAGGATTTGAGTGATGGTTTTAATTTGAGTGATCGTTTGAATTTTTCTTCGAATAGTTATACTAATGCTTATTTTGCACCAGAGCCAACTCCAGATACAGATAGTATATCTAGCGATAACTCTAGTCCTATAAATATGCAAGCTAACCAGGAGGAGGCTGGTAAGCCGGAGGTTACTCTAATATCTGCAGATGATATGATCAGTGAAGGAGATTTGACTTTTTCACCGCAATTTTTTATACCAGAGTCAACTCCAGATAGTATTTCTAGCGACAACTCTAGTCCTATTAATACGCAAGCTAACCAGGGGATGGGTGAGATCTTAGAGTCAAATCTTGTTAACCGCGATGAGCCAATGCAAGTAGATGGAGATTTGTATCGTGAAGTTATGAATAATGTGGTAGGGGAAGCCACAATGGAAACTATAAATCCTATCCTACTTCTTCCTGACCTACCAACTAGTAATCCCGAACCGGTGGATACTGAAGATAGTCCACTGTCTACTGAAGATAGTCCACTGTCTATGATGTCAGACAGTGAATTCTTCGAGCTAGAACGGGAAATATCTAAGCTAGGAAAGTCTATAGGAAGAGACAAGAAAGGACAAAGTAGTTATAAGTAGGGGCGCAAGCTCTTACTGGTAGATAGCTATAGGTATTATATAAGCTATCTACCGTAGGGGACATAATTTATTTGGTAGAATGCTGACCTTGCATGTTAGAAGGCTCGGTTCGAATCCGAGTGTCTCCATATAAGCTTGTGAAGCTCAATTGGTTGAGCAGAACGTTTAAGTTGTAAGATATAATATTTAAACTTCGCTATTAGTAGAGAATTGGAGGTCTCGACTAATTCCGGCTCAATATCCCTCCGGGATTAGGGATCAGCAAGCTCTAGCTTGCTAATTTCTGATCCCGTAGGGATATGAAATAACAAATGGTTAATAGCTACGAGTATTCCCGATTCCCTAACGAAGTGTACCCATCCTTCGGAGGGATACACTTCGTTAGGGATACACTTCGTTAGGGATACACTTCGTTAGGGAGAGCTCGCCCTAATAAAAAAGCACATGTAACTCAATCGGTAGAGTGAAATATTGAAGCTATTTTTGTTGTAAGTTCAAGTCTTACCGTGTGCATATAAAAGTGTAGCTTTAGCTTGCTAATTCTTATAGTAGGCGGAGGCTCTAGCTTCGCATGCGCCTTACTCGAACGAGAAAAAAAAATAAAGGAAGAGGCGGAGCCTATTCGTTACCGCCTTATTTTAGAGCTTGCTGATTCGTGAAACGAATATTACTATCCATATCCCGGAGGGGTATGGATATGCTTGCCCGATTCGTACCACGAATACCGAAGGGATACACTTCGTTAGTGCTAATCCATATCCCTCCGGGAGAGATTTCGTCTAGGCAAGCTCGATACTTCGTCTACCTGAGGGAATATGGATATGCACTACTCTTATTTTTTTTTACTTCTCGTGCTATAAGGGACTTTAGTATAATGGTGAATGCATATGACTTTTAATCATTAAAATGTAGGTTCGAATCCTGCAAGTCCTATATTTCTAGCTAGCGAGGATAAGGTACACTTCGTTAGGGAGGGAAAAAAATACAGGCGGTAACGAAGTCCCCTCTTATATTTTCGTCGCGGAAGAATCTTCCGCGAAAATCCGCAAGCGACCCCTCCCAGCCTACGCCTACTCGTATAGCAGTAGACTTCGTCTCTCCGCAGGAGCAAGCTCCCCCTAACGAAGTGTGAGGCACGCCACCCATCCTTCGGAGAGAGAGCTTGCCCTAGATGAAGTCTCGAGCTTGCGTAGTCCTTACACTTCGTTAGGAGTACGCTCCGCTAAAAAAAGAAATAAATTTCTTTTTTTTTTACTCCGGTAGTCCCCTAACGAAGTGTACTCGTCAAGAAGAATGCCCCCACTTCGTTGGGATTAGGAGAAGTCTCGAGCTAGCTGAGTCCTAATCCCGACGGGGATATGGATTACACAATTAAAAGCAGGCATGTCGGAATGGAAGACGAAGTCGTTTTAGGTGCGACGGGTATTATTACCATAGAGGTTCAAGTCCTCTTGCCTGTACATTAATAATTATTTAGCCTACTCCCTAGTTTAATTACGAGCTTTAGCTTGCTGAGTCCGAAGGACTATAGCGATTAAAAAAAAAAAGCAAAGTTCGAGGCTTCGCCTATCCGATATTCGTGGAACGAATCGCGCAATATTTTTTTTTCTTCGAGCTTACTAGTACTAATCCGGCTCCGCCGGATATGTACTATAAAAAAAAATCCCGCAAGCTCTGGTGGCGTGCCTCACACTTCGTTAGGAAGAGCTCGCTGATGAGGCGAAGCCTACTCCGGACTATTGAATAGGGGAGGGGCTATCTTGCCTCCTATATCTATATCCTGTCGATTAATGGGTAGATCATAAATTTTTGGTATTTACAGTCGGTGTTCGAATCACCGCAGGATAATTTTATCTTAATATTAGTAGCGAAGCGCGAAGCATATCCTTCGAATTTTTTTTATCTAATCCCTACGAAGTGGGGATATTCGACGAGCCCCCTAACGAAGTGTGAGGCACGCCACCCATCCTTCGGAGGGAGAGTAGGCTGATTCCTTAGCTCGCGGATTTTTTCCTGTATTTCATATCCCTTACGGGATCAGAAATTAGTGGCTGGCTGGCGTGCCTCTTCGAAGAAATATGCCCTGATCCCGTAGGGATAAGCACAGAAAAAAATATCCCAGAGGGGGCATTGTTCTGGAATAGGGGGAGCTTGCGTAGTGCTTACACTTCGTTAGGAGTACGCTCCGCTAAAAAAAGAAATAAATTTCTTTTTTTTTACTCCGGGAGTATTTCATAGCAAGCTCCTGCTAACTAAAGCAACTAAAGCTAGATTTATTAAGGTAGACATAACTCAATCGGTAGAGTGGTTATTTGTGGTGTAACTTGTTCTCGGTTCGATCCCGAGTGTTTACCCTAGGAGCTGTCTCTATCCATATAGCCAGCATATATAAGCTAAAGCTAGAATTAGTGCGCTAGCTTGCCCTCTTTGTTCAGGGGAACGAAATTCCTTCTATAGTAGGCTAAAGCTTTAGCTTGCGAGAGTAAGAAAGTTCGAGGCTTCGCCTATCCGACCCCTGAATCAGTAGCCTTCGCCTAGCCTTCGCCTAGCCTTCGCCTAGCCTTCGCTAGCGGAGCGTACTCTCCAGAAGAATGCCACCAAAGGGGGCATTCTTCTAGGAGGAAGATTCTTCCATATTTCTTCGAAATTAGTATGCTCCGCTAGAAAATACAGCAATAAAAAAAAAAATAAAGAACTTTATAGAGCTTGCTGAGTCCGAAGGACGTAGTCCTTCGGAGAAAAAAAAAAGAAATAAATTTCGAAGAAATATGGAGAAGTCTATGTATTTATTAGGCGGAGGTTACTGCTCTCGTTCCCTCTTCGAACCATAACCTCCTCTTACTCGCAAGCTCGTAGTAATATGCTATTAAGCAAGCCTAAGTAGTTTAAATGGTTAAAACTCTAATTTCATACGTTAGTAATGAGAATTCGATTTTCTCCTAAGGCTCGCCGTGAGGCCATGGTTAAGTCTAATTAACTAGCAAAACACTAAAAAAAAAAATGATTATATTATCAATAATACTAGTTTTACTTTCAAACGCCGTCAATATAAGACGAGATATATCGATACTATTTAATAGGATAGCGATATTAATATTAATTTATTGTATTTTACATGATATCTCTTCTTTAGCTGTTGTAACTAAAGGAGTCGGTTTACATGGTGGTTTATTACTTATGACAAATATCACACAAATATTCCATATTTTTATCTTTTTAGTTAGTATATTAATATTACAATTAACTAGTTTTTACCCTAGAAAAGTATGAGTGTCAGAATATTCTTCTTTAAAAGATTTATTGTTATATAAATTTATTTATTATAACACAAAAATAATAAATAAAATGGGAGAACATTTTAAAATTATTGAATATCCTAAACAACAACAACCTGGGAAGTTGTTTCAATTATTAAGGGATAAACTGTCAAATTCCGGGGAAGCCCTAAAGCTTTTGATACCAAATCTGGTTGAATTATACCGTGGTGGATGAACTAATTACTCATGTATGGTAACAAGTCAAAAGATTCTTGAAAAAGGAATGGGTAATCGCGGATCTAAGTCAACAGTATTTGTGCGCAAGCTATATACTGTTGTAAAAGAGCAACGAGTAGACGGCAGTTGTAATGGGTTAGTAATTAATCCATTGTTAAGGTGTACTCTAAGAGGATTCGAAAGAATATCCTGATATGGAATCCCATCTAATCAAATTCTTATCAAACGCTATTATACAACTAATGATTCAAATACTAATATTGAATCAGAAATATCTACTATTAATAAAGAGAGTTTTAAATTAAATCCTTGATTTATAACAGGATTTACAGACGGAGATGGTTCATTCACTATTTCTACCTCTAAAAAGAAATCAGGTACAGGTTGAAAAATTCATCCTACATTTACTATTGGGTTGGATATAAAAGATTTAGACATTCTAATTCAATTTAAAGCTTACTTTAATGCTGGTAAAATCTACAAAAGTAAAAGAGGAATAATCTATTATACAATAGGTTCAACTAAAGATTTACTAAAACATGTTTTACCTCATTTTGATAAGTATCCTTTATCATCTCTTAAGTTGAAGGACTACTTAGTATTTAAGAGAATACTTCTTCTTATGCAGAAAGGGGAACATCAATCTTTATCTGGTTTGTTCAAAATCTTCTCTGAAAGAGCTAATTTAAATAAGGGATTACCTAAGGTCGTAGAAGAAGAATATCCTGATTTAAAACCTGCAGTGATTCCAGAACTTAAAATAGCCCCTACGATAAACCCTGACTGATTAGCTGGATTTATAACAGCTGAAGCATCTTTCTTTATTTCTATCTATCCAAGTAAAGATAGAAAAGTAGGATATGCAGTGAGTCTAGTATTTAGTTTAAGTCAACATGCTAAAGATTTAGATTTACTAAAAAGAATTGCGGATTCTTTAGAGTGTGGAATAGTAAGAAAACATAAATCTCGTGAAGCAGTCGAATTAGTTATTACTAAGTCAGAGGACATAAATCAAAAATTGACACCTCTTTTATCTAAACATACTCTATCAGGAGTAAAGTTATTAGATTTCGATAGATTTCAAAAAGCCTCTATTTTAATAAATAGTAAAGCACATTTAACATCTGAAGGTATTAAATTAATAAAAGATATTAAAGATACAATGTATAATAGAGGACTGTAGATTATCTTATTAATTTCACTAGGTTATGGGTACTGGCTATAATCTGTACCCTGACGGTGGGTTTAAGATAATCGATTAGAATTTGTATGATAAATCCATAATTATCGTTAATTATACTATTTGTAATTACAGGTGCAGTATTATTAATGTCAACTAATGATTTAGTATCTATTTTCCTGGCTATAGAATTACAAAGTTATGGTCTTTATATATTAAGTACTATATATAGAAATTCAGAACTATCTACTACAGGAGGTTTAATATACTTTTTATTAGGAGGATTAAGCTCATGTTTTATCTTATTAGGAACTAGTTTATTATATGCTAATTCAGGTACTACTAACTTAGATGGTTTATATATCATAACTAGTATAAGTGATCTTTCTACAAATTTATGATATACACCTTATTATATTAATCTTTCTTTAGTAATATTTACAATAGGATTCTTATTTAAAGTAAGTGCAGCACCATTCCATTTCTGATCACCTGAAAAAGGACTTAGGGAATCCTTATCAACATACGTTGGGTGTAAACTATCAAATTCCAGGGAACCCCTAAAGCTTCTGGTACTAAGCCATACATGAAAATGTATGAGTGGCTGAATTAACTACTCAGGTATAGTAACAAGCCAGAAGATGAGTGAAAACAAAATGGGCAATCGTGGATCTAAGTCAGTAATACATGAGACTAAACAGTCATGTATTATTGTAAAAGAGCAACGAGTAAATGGTAGTTGATGCGGTATTAATATACCGCATTTAAGATATACTCTACTGGGCTTCGGAAGAAGTTATCAAGTTAAAACCCTTTCTAACCAAATTATTCAAAGACAATTTTATTCTTCGGAGTCTAACCTAGATAATAGCCAACTGCGTCAGGATCCTTGATTTATCTCGGGATTCTCTGACGCAGAAGGATGCTTTATGGTTCTAGTACGTAAATCACCAAAAAGCAAACTAGGATGACAAATAGAGGCTAATTTCACAATTAATCTTCATGTAAGAGACCTAGATCTTTTAAAACTTATTCAGAGCTTTAGCTTCGCCAGCCACTACTTTGGAGTTGGAAGAATAGGTAAAGAAAGAAATGGTTGTCGTGATTTTACAATAGGTTCTTTAGATCAAATAATAACCAAAGTAATACCTCATTTTGATAAATATCCTTTAAAAACTAATAAATATTCTGATTATTTATTATTTAAACAAGTTGTTATGATGATGCAACGTGGGGAACATTTAACAGCTGAAGGTTTACAAAAAATAATAGGTATTAGAGCTTCTTTAAATAGAGGATTAACCCCTTTACTATTAGAAGCCTTCCCTAATACTGTTGCTTTAGTAAGACCATTATTACCACCACTTAAAAATGTCAAATTAGTTGGCTTCGCCTACTCAATGAGTAGCTGGTTTTACGAGTGGTGATGGTTGTTTTAAAGTTAGTATTAGAGAATCTAAATTACATAAAAGAGGAAGTCGTGTAGTATTACTTTTTGTAGTAACTCAACACATTAGAGATGAATTATTATTGAAAAGTTTAGTAGATTTCTTTGGGTGTGTAGGCGAAGCCTCAAAACTTATTCTTATAAAGATTATATTGAGTTCAGATGTCAATCATTCAAAGATAATTATGAAAAGATTTTACCTTTTTTAGATAAATACCCTATCGTTGGCGTTAAATCTAAGGATTTCAAAGATTGAGCTAAAGTAGCTAAAATGATACAAACAAAAGTTCATTTAACTAACGAAGGTTTCGATCAGATTCGCCAAATAAGAACAGGAATGAATAAAGGTAGATATCTAAAATAGACTACTCTGGTTCATGCAGTATTTTTTTTCTTATAGTCCTTCGGACTCAGCAGGCTCTAAAATTACGAGCTTGCTAGTGCTCCGAAGGAAGCACTACCCGATTATATAAAGTTGTTCTTTTCTTTAATTTGGACGATAAATTTTACAGTCGTCATGTGGACGTATATGACGCTATACCTACAATAGTAACAACATTCGTGGCTATAATAGCCAAAATTTCTATATTTATATTATTATTACAATTAGTGTATTATACTAACAGTAGTTTTTCAGAAATGAGTTGAACATTTATTTTACTAATAAGTTCACTATTCTCATTAATAATAGGAACTGTGGTAGGTTTAACTCAATTTAGAATTAAAAGATTATTTGCTTATAGTACTATATCTCACGTAGGATTTATACTTTTAGCATTAGGTATATCTAGTGTTGAATCTACTCAAGCATTTATATTCTATTTAACACAATATTCTATAAGTAATTTAAATGCATTTGTTATATTAATAGCTATAGGGTTCTCTTTATATTGTTATATAAGTGAAAACAAAGAACATGAAGAATTAATGGACAAAAACAATTCACCTGCCAAGAGGTCTAGGAAACTTCTATATAGGGTATTATGGCCAAACTCCGGGGACGTCCTAAAGCTTCTGGTACCAAGCTGTAGTCGAAAGGCTACAAGTGGATCAATTAATCACTGATGTACGGTAACAAGCCATAAGATAATCGAAAGAGCAATGGATTACCGTGGATCTAAGTCAACAGTACGTGTGCGCAAGCTATATACTGTTGTAAAAGAGCAACGAGTAGACGGTCATAGATGTATTAATTTAATGCATTTAAGGTATGCTCTAATGGGTTTCGAAAGAAATTATCAAATCAGAATCCTTTCTAAACAATTAATTATGCCTTCCTTGAGAAGATCATATACTTCTCTATCTGTAAATCCTAATTTGAAATCTACAGCCACCGGTACCCTAAACCCTTTATTCTTAACTGGTTTCTCCGACGCTGAATCTAATTTTACTGTGAGAATATTTAAGAGTAATACAGTAAAAGTAGGGTGATGTGTACAACCTGTATTCCAAATCGAATTACACAAAAAAGATCTTAATGTATTAGAAAAAATTTCTTCATTCCTAGGGGTAGGTAAAATTTACCATAAAGAAGAATCTTCTATATATATGGTACAATCTTTAAGAGATATAGATGTAATAATAAACCACTTTGAAAAATATCCTCTCTTAACCAAAAAATTGGAGGATTTTCAATTGTTCTCTCAAATTGTTACTTTAATTCATAAAAAAGAACATTTGACTATTACAGGTTGACATAAAATTATATCTCTTAGAGCTTCTATGAATAAGGGTCTTTCTACCTTTATGAAAACTACGTTTCCTGATATTATTCCAGCTACAAGACCAAGTCGTTCAGACGAAAAGTTAATAAACTCTAAGATTGATCCTTATTGAATGGCAGGTTTTGTAGCAGGAGAAGGGTGTTTTAGTATTAGAATTACTAAATCGTTAACTTTAAAAACAGGATATCAAGTACAATTAAGGTTTAATGTAACTCAACATTCTATCGATAAGGTATTTATGAATAGCTTAGTTGCCTTCTGAGGTTGTGGTAAAGTGTTTTTAAGATTTAGAGAGAATAAAGTGGATTTTCAAATCCTAAAATTAAAAGATCTGACCGATAAAGTTATTCCTTTATTCCAAAGTATATCTTTACAAGGTGTAAAATCAAAAGATTTTGCCGATTTTTGTAAAGCAGTTGATATAATGAAAGTAAAGGGCCATTTAACTAACGAAGGTTTAGATCAAATACGTAGATTAAAAGCAGGTATGAATAGAGGTAGAGAATAATTTTGTTATGCATAGTCCATATCCCCCCCACTTCGTCGTAGACGAAGTCTCGGGATTAGTAGCCTTCTGATGAGTCGAAGGCTACTAATCCCACCGAAGGGGGGATATGGACTACTCATCAGCAAGCTATATCCCCCCCTTCGGTGGGATAGACGAAGTCTCAGCAGGCTAAGGAATAAAAAAAAATATATTTTTTTTTATACTAAGCAAGCTAGCCTTCATAGCAAGCTCTTCTGTGCTTCTGTGCGAAGCATACAGAAATATGCATAACTTTATTAACTTATGTATAATTATTTGTAAGATAAATCTGACCGCCGTGATACAATTAGTAACTCAACTGAAAGGATATTTTTATATAAATCCTTTCTTAGCTATAAGTTTAGCTATTACTATCTTTTCATTTGTAGGAGTTCCTCCTTTAATAGGATTCTTTGGAAAACAAATGGTGTTAAGTGCAGCCTTAGATAAAGGTCTTATCTTCTTATCTTTAATCGCAATATTAACTAGTGTAATAGGAGGAGTTTATTATTTAGGTATAGTAAAAGAAATGTTCTTTAGTTTACCTGAATATAAAATAAATCCATTATTAGAAACTCTTACCTTAAGAGGTAATGTTGTAGATGATAATCAAAAAATAATTAAACAATTAAAGTTTAACTATAAAAATATAGCTATATCAAGTCCGATTTCTTTTGTAATTTCTATAATTACACTTGTTATTCTATTATTTTTATTTATGAACAAAGAATGACTAAGCATGGGTAAATAAAAAAATACCATTCTCTGTAATGAATAAATTAAAAAGAATAACTTTATTATTATCCCGAATTAGGAATACTTCAACGCGGGGGCTCAGACTAATCCTCTTGAAGTAAAACAGTGCCGCCTTATAGGAAGTGATTACAGCTTCTGAATAAGATTCGTTACCTAAGCTAGTCCTTAGTATTCAAATAATTAATAAATAATCATGAAGAGCTCGCGCCTACAAATTTAACGAGCTCGCCGTTTTAAGAATAAACTTAGATAAACTAAGATTTTTTTCTACACATACCGTTAGAAGTAGACAAGCTGTAAACATAGAACATATCAATAATTATATTTCAAATATTAATAACAATGACGACGAAGTCGTACCAATAAATCCTTGATTTGTTACAGGATTTACGGACGCTGAAGGTTCTTTTATGATCCATTTAGAAAAGAATAAGGATAAATGGAGAGTAAGACCTACATTCCAAATTAAGTTAGATATAAGAGATTTATCTTTATTGGAAGAAATAAAAATATATTTTAATAATACAGGTTCAATCAATACTTCTAACAAGGAATGTGTATACAAAGTAAGATCTTTAAAGGATATATCTATAATAATATCTCATTTTGATAAGTATAATTTAATTACACAAAAAAAAGCTGACTTTGAGTTATTCAAACTAATAATTAATAAATTAAATAGCCAGGAGCATTTAAGTTATGAAGTAGGCGCCACAGTTTTACAAGAAATTATTAGTATTCGTGCTTCAATGAACTTAGGTTTATCATCATCAGTTAAAGAAGATTTTCCACATATTATACCGGTAATAAGACCTTTAATTGAAAATATGGTAATACCTCATCCTGAGTGGATGGCCGGATTTGTATCTGGAGAGGGTTCTTTTTCTGTGTATACTACATCAGATGATAAATATGTGTCATTGAGTTTTAGAGTTTCTCAGCATAATAAAGATAAACAACTATTGAAATCTTTCGTAGATTTTTTTGGTTGTGGAGGGTTTAATTACCATAATAAAGGTAATAAGGCTGTAATTTTTGTTACTAGAAAATTTGAAGATATTAATGATAAGATTATTCCATTATTTAACGAATATAAAATTAAAGGTGTTAAATATAAAGATTTTAAAGACTGATCCTTAGTAGCTAAAATGATAGAATCAAAAAGTCATTTAACTACGAATGGATATAAAGAAATATGTAAAATAAAAGAAAATATGTAGGCTTCGCCTCATCATATAGAAAGAGTTCTGTAAATTAAAATTTGTCCTAGCTTTGCTAGAAAATATGAATTGCCCCCTTGATAATACATTATGTATTGCATTGAAAATTGGATAAATTGCAAGAAGATTTATTAGTATAACCAGCTAATTAAATATTTGCAGCGAAGTTTAGTTTAATTAAAACTAAAACCGTTCAACGACTAATTTACCCTATTTTTTGATTATTAGAGCTCTAGTGCATATTTCGGCTCAGCCGAAATATGCACTAGCCTTAATTATAAAAAAAAAATCGTAAAATAAAATCCAATATTACTTTAAGTAAGTAATAATGACATAGTCTGAACAATATAGAAATATATTGAAATATTAATAAGTCGGGACGATAGCTTCGCCCCTTCTTATTAATAATTAACAATCTTGACCATATTGGTACAAATTTTATTTAATAATTAAATGAGTAGTGTAACTTTTCTTTTTGTTTTTGTTACTATTTTAACAATAGTTTTTTTACTTCTTAATTTCATACTTGCCCCTCATAACCCTAAAAATTGTATCGGGAAATCAATAAATTGGGGAAAACTGCCAAATTCCGGGGAACCCCTAAAGCTTCTGGTACTAAGCCATATATGAAAATGTATGAGTGGCTGAATTAATTACTCAGGTATAGTAACAAGCCAGAAGATGAGTGAAAACAAAATGGGCGATCGTGGATCTAAGTCAGTAATACATGATACCAAACAGTCATGTATTATTGTAAAAGAGCAACGAGTAGACGGTAGTTGTAATGCGGGTAAATCCGCATTATTAAAGTGTACTCTAGTGGACTTCAAAAGAAGTTATCAGATCAAAATCCCTTCTAACCCTATAATTTTAACAAGAAATTTTTCTACACTAGTAGGTGAGCTAGCTTCGCTAGAACAAAGTTCCCTCCCCCCTAAATTAGATCCTTCATACGTTACTGGATTTACAGATGGTGAAGGTTCTTTTATATTAACAATAATAAAAGATAACAAATATAAATTAGGTTGACGTGTAGCATGTAGATTTGTAATAAGCTTACATAAAAAAGATTTAGTGTTATTAAATAGTTTAAAAAACTTTTTTAACACTGGTAGTGTCTTTCTTATGGGTAAAGGTGCTGCACAGTATCGTGTTGAATCTTTAACAGGTTTATCTATTATAATTAACCATTTTGATAGATATCCTTTAAATACTAAAAAACAAGCAGATTACATGTTATTTAAGCTAGCTTATAATTTAATTATAAACAAAAGTCATCTTACGGAAAAAGGATTATCAGAACTTGTTTCTTTAAAAGCTGTTATGAATAACGGTTTAAAGGATGAATTAAAAATTGCTTACCCTAACATCACTCCTGTATTAAGACCTGAAATTCCATTATCTCTTAATATAGATCCTCTTTGATTAGCAGGATTTACAGACGCCGAAGGTTGTTTTAGTGTTGTAGTATTTAAATCTAAAACATCTAAAATCGGAGAAGCGGTAAAATTAAGTTTTATTATAACTCAAAGTGTTAGAGATGAGTTTTTAATAAAAAGTCTAATTGAATATTTAGGATGTGGTTATACAAGTTTAGATGGTAGAGGTGCAATTGATTTTAAAGTATCTGATTTTTCTAGTCTAAAAAATATTATTATTCCATTTTATGATAAATATTACATACATGGTAATAAAAGTTTAGATTTTAAAGATTTTAGTAGAGTTGTAACACTGATGGAAAATAAAAAACATTTAACCAAACAAGGACTAGATGAAATAAAAAAAATCCGTAATGCAATGAATACAAATAGATAGAGCTTGCGTAGTCCCCCTTCGGCGGAGAAGTCTCTTCGTGTATTCCATATCCCTTTGGTTAGACGAAGTCTCAGCGAGCTAAGGAATCAGCAAGCTCCGAATATTAATTATAAGCACACACGCACTAAATTCATATGTTAAAATTATAGGTAAGAGAAATTTGATTTAAACGTATCAAGAAAAATATAGTATTTTTGAATGTGGTTTTCATAGTTTCCTTGGTCAAAATAGAACTCAATTCGGTGTTAAATTCTTCATATTTGCATTAGTTTATCTTCTTCTAGATTTAGAAATATTAGTAATATATCCATATGGTATAAGCGTTTATGAAAATGGTATTTATGGATTAATAGTAGTGCTAATTTTTATTGGTATAATTACAGCAGGATTTGTATTTGAATTAGGTAAAAATGCATTGAAAATAGATAGTAGACAATCCAATAATTATTTTTATAAATCAAAAAAATTTATTAATATGTTTACTGAACATAAGTAGTATTCCAGTAGACGGCTATCCGACCGAGCTTGCGAGCTTGCCCCTTCGTGAAACGAGTAGTCCTCCTTAGCCTGCGTACCCGAGACTTCGTCTGTATTTCATATCCCTTACGGGATCAGAAATTAGACGAAGTGGGTCCGCCTGGGATACGACGAGTACACTTCGTTAGGGGACTATTAAAAAGTATAAAAGTATGAAAGCGTGAACGGGGTATAGGCGAAGCCTCGAACTTTGTTCCAGGCGCAAGCTTCGCTAGAGAAAAAAAAAATACCCACACGCACACTTGTTAAACTATTACATATACTAACCTCCACCCTAATAGCCTCCTTAATATATTAATTTGTGAAGTTTAATAGTGAGCGCGATCGATATCACCTACATTTCATTAGGGAATCAGGAGGCTCGAGCCCCGGGGGGGGCAACTCGATATAAACTTCTAACAGGACGATAGTAGCTTCGCTAGGGAAAAATAATAAGAGTAGTAGGCATATTTCTCCGAAATCATGAGTCCGAAGGACTACTACTGCCTATTCTTATTTTTTTTTACGAGTATTTCCTCCGAAGGATGGAAATCGCGCCGAAGGGGGTCGCTATTTAAGGATACTTAATAGTCCGGTCCATTAAGAGTTATTTTAAAAATAAACTAAAACCTTTTACTATGTATATCAATAGACCCCGATGTTAGATTTAGTAACCATTATGGTTGAAGCCTCAAAGCTTATTGGAGCCGGTTTAGCAACTATAGGTCTAGCGGGGGCTGGAGTAGGAATAGGTGTAGTGTTTGGGTGTTTAATTATAGGTGTGGCTAGAAATCCTTCTTTAAAAAATCAATTATTTTCATACTCTATATTAGGGTTTGCTTTCTCAGAAGCAACTGCGTTATTTGCTTTAATGATGGCTTTATTATTATTATATGTTGTATAATAATATTTTTATAGCGGAGCGTGTGTATTTTTTTCGAGCTTACTAGTACTAATACCCTAATTCCCTAACGAAGTGTATCCCTACACTTCGTTAGGGAATAGGATACACTTCGTTAGGAATACACAAATTCAGAAGGCTAAAGAGGAAAAAAAAATTTTTTAGTCTTAGCTAGCTTGGACTAATTATTTTACCCCTTCCCCCCTCGTGGGGGGGGGGGGCGAGAGCTCACCCCCCCCCCCCACGAGGGGGGAGAGCTCTCGTTCACGAGAGCTTACTCCTCCCCCTCTTAGGGTTTTATATTTCTAGCTATAGCGAGGAGCTTCGTTCCTCGCTATAGCTATATAAAGCTAAAAGCTAAAGCTAGCTATATAACAGGCGGCAATTCTATTATACTTATACTACAGCAACTGCTGTACCTTTGCATGGCTGGCTGTATATAGCCAGCAGCTGCTATATAACTAATTACAAGTATTGCTTATATAAGCAGCAGGTCGGCTATAAGCTGTATATATAGACATATAATTAGAAATTTTATATTAAAAATTTATATATGAAACATTTATTTAATACATTTATTAATTTTGATGCACCTATGCCTTGAGGTATATATTTCCAAGACAGTGCGACACCTCAAATGGAGGGATTAGTGGAACTTCATGATAATATCATGTACTATTTAGTTTTAATTTTATTTGCTGTAGGATGAATATTATTTTCTATAATGAAAAATTTTGCATCAACTAAAACACAAATATCACATAAATACTTAAATCACGGTAGAGATGTGCCGACTCAAAAGTGTTTTAAGTTTAACTCCATATATAAATTTTTTTCTAATAATCACCGGTCTTACAGTACAACATCCTCTTCCTCTAGTAGCGTAAAGTTTTACGAAGATGCTTTTTCAATGAGAAAATTAATTATTAAGGATAATAAAGATAAATCAGGAATTTATAAATGAACCAATAAAATAACGAATGATATATACATTGGACAATCTATAAGTTTAGCTAAAAGATTTATTAGATATTTTAACCTTAGTTATTTAAAAAATAGAGAAACTCTTGTAATAAGTAGAGCTTTAATTAAATATGGGTATTCTAATTTTTCACTTGAGATATTAGAATATTGCGATATAGCTAATTTAACAGAAAGAGAACAATACTACATGGATAAATTAAATCCAAGATATAATACTTTAAAAATAGCTGGTTCTTCATCAGGCCATAAGCTTAGTGAAGAGACTAAGACAAAAATTAGTAAATCTTTAAAAGGAGTCTATATTCAAGAAAAATCAGCTTTGTATGGCCGTACTCATACAGAAGAAACTAAAGCTCTTATGTCTTCAAACAATTCTAATGAAAATAACCCATTATTTGGTAAAACTCATTCGTTAGAAACTAAAGAGTTAATGAGACAAAAGGCTTTAGGTAGAAAGCATTCTGAAGAAACTCTATTAAAAATGAGTACTAGTAGAGGTCATCTTGTCTATATACATGAAAAATGTGATTCAGAAGGATTTAAATTAATAGGTAGTTTTGTTTCAATTAGAAAAGCAGCTAAATTTTTAGATATTAGTGCTAATACTGTAAGACTTTATATAAATTCAGGTGAAATATTTAAAGATAGATATAAATTTACTGGAGATCGTTAAACTTAAAAAAAAAACTATGAGTAAAATTTCACTATATGCTGGAAACTCCTAAAGCCTTTAGGTACTATAAAGATGACGAAGATATGCTTTATCAGTGATAACCCTAAAGGATGTACAATGGACTATCAGCAGGAAACCACCAAATATAGACAGAGCGAGCTTGTTATGAAAGACCGCCCTATATTTCAGTAGGATCCTTAGAGACTAAACGTGGAAACCTTATATAAGGTAAGATATAGTCCAGTTAAGTATGAAAGTACTTAAGAATCGACATTAATCGAATTAATATGAACTATCACTCCTGCAGTTATATTAATATTAATAGCTTTCCCTTCTTTCAAATTATTATATTTAATGGATTAAAGTCTTATTTAGTCCACCGAACAAAATATACTTTGTTTGGTTAAAGAGGAAGAATTTCAAGAAAAACTGTAGAGAGCTTGCTAGTGCACAGCACTACTTCAGTTAACTTGAAGCGTAGCTTGTATAAATTAGATTTCCGTCTTTAGACGGTATAAAGCAAGAACGTTCAACGACTAGAAGATAAATCTTATCTAAGGATATTATTTTCCTATCACGAGCTTACGCCATGATAGAGTATCCTCCGAGAATTAATTTAAATAATCTAGGCGCGAACGAAGCCCGCTCTTATTTTAAAACCAAATTTTCGATGACATAGTCTGAACCATATTGAAAAATATGGAAATTAAAGTAGAACCTTTAATTAACAACATTGATAGTTAATAAGAGCTCTACAACGTTAGTGAGATTTATAAATTTCCTGAATGGTAGACCTATATTAAAAAATGTACTTAAACATTTATACACATTAAGAAACAAGTATAATTGCTACAATCAAATTAGTAAAACATCCCCTATAGATACACCCTTAAAAAATAAAAGTTTAACTTATTTATTCAATAAAAGATTTTCAGGTATGCGGTGTTGCTTTGCTGCACCTTTCGGTAAAAGAAATTATAGTATTTCATATTCTACCACAGTAGCTAGCACATTAAACGGACATAGTTTAACAGATACTTGTGATATAAAAATGAAAAATTTCTATGAATGATTTAGTGGTTTTACCGATGCAGAGGGATCTTTTTATATAGCTATAAGTAAAAACTGTTCTTTTAGATTTCAAATTAATTTACATAAGGATGATTTAAATGTATTATACTATATCCATCAATCATTAGGTTTTGGAGAGGTTAGATCTTACAATAATTACGCGTCATTTACTGTTACTAGATTAAAAGATATAGCTCAACTTATTAATATTTTTGACAAGTTCCCTCTTCAAGGTTCAAAATGACTTAATTATAGGGATTTTGTATTGGCTTTTCAGCTTTATACTAATTCAAATAATAGTTCTGATGTACTAAAAGAAATTGCCAAATTAAAAAACAATATGAATCGGTTAAGATTAGATTATACTATATCTAAAGATAAAGTTATTAATATAACTTCTTACTGACTTTTAGGTTTTATAGAGGGAGAAGGTTGCTTTAGTATCAATAGACATAACAACTATAGATTAGATTTTAGCCTATCTCAGTCTTCTATAGATCTTGAGTTAATGAAAAGCATTAAAGTATACCTTGAGAATCTTACAGGTGCGGAAGGTAATTATACAAATGCACTAGGGATTTCTGAAGTAAGATCTAATAACCCTAATCATAAATCTACCACAAGAATTGAAACTGCCCGTATACCTTTTATCACTAATATTCTTATACCATTTTTAGATAGTCTTACTTGACAAAGTAAAAAGTCTTTAGACTTTCAAGATTGAAAAAATATTTTGAAATTAAAAGAACAAGGCCACCATTTATCCGAAAAAGGTAGTAAATTAATAGATCTAATAATAAGTCAAACTAATAATAACAGACTATCTACATCTTTAAACCATGTAATTGTAGATAGAGAACAGATATTAGCAAAAGTTAATGAATTACTGGATGGTCCTGCAAATTTCGAGATAAGAAATAGTAGAAAATTTGTAGTTTCATTGAATAAATATTATCACTCTTCTCGTAAGAATGTATATGTAATAATAGTAGATGAAAAGGGTAATAAATTACATGTTTTCGACTCACTAGCAGATTGTGCTAAGTTTTTAAATGTCGATCCTAGTACAGTTTCAAAAAGAAAAAGTAAAGAAATACCTTTTATATTTGAAAATAAAACTGTTTACATTAAAAATGAAAAAGCTAGTGAGGATGGCGCAAGCTCTTAAAAAAAAATATATTTTTTTTTATACGCGCCTTAAAGGTTATAGTTAACAACCTTTACATAAAAAGTATAAATGATAGTGAATAATATTAACATATATTAGTGTTTATAACATAATTGGAAGTTAATGACCCTTCTATGACTATTTTAGCTGAGGGGCACCAATGATATTGATCATATCAGTACCCAGATTTCATAGATTCAAATGAAGAATTTATAGAATTTGATTCTTATATAGTACCAGATTCTGATTTAGAAGATGGAGGATTAAGAATGTTAGAGGTTGATAACAGAGTAATAGTTCCTGAATTAACACATATAAGATTTGTAATAACATCTGGTGATGTTATTCATTCTTTTGCTTGTCCATCTTTAGGTATAAAATGTGATGCTTACCCAGGTAGATTAAACCAAGTATCAGTTTTCATAAATAGAGAAGGAGTATTCTATGGTCTTTAATACATGGCCAAAACTGTAGTGAACCTATGGTTATAAATCATCAAATTGCGGGAACACCCTAAAGAAATCTTAACCAAGTAAGTATGGTAACATAACTTATGGCACAGGTAATGACTCGTGGTACGGTAAAATCAAGATTTATTATTCAATGGGCAATCCGCAGCCAAGTACCAATTGTAGAAGTAAGCTTTTATTTGGTATGCAGTTCATCGACTAGATGGTGGTTGGTATTATTAGTATTAATAATGCTTAAGATATAGTCAGACCCTACCCGAAAGGGTACAGAAAAGTATGAGTCTTTTACCGTATTTTTTGTTAATTAGATATAATAGAGGTTATTATATTTAGGGACCCTACAATAGTTTGCTAAACTTATTTTTAATGTAAGCGCTTAAAGGTGATATAAATCACTTATTTTCCATAAACTGTTGTAACATTGCATGGTACAACTAGTAGAAGTGTTTTTAATAATCACTTGTTATCTGATAAGCGTATAGGACTAAGTACTATAGCAGCTTTACCTTTAACAAGACATTTTAGTTCAATCAGATCTTTAGTCAATAATTCTGAAGCTTTAGCTTCAGATCATATTAATAGTGGAAAACCTACTACTTTATCCGTAATTAATAAAGTATTACTCAATCAAAATTTAGTAGTTACTGACTCTAAATTAAAAGAATTATTAAAAGTTGAAGGTGTAGAAATAGAACTTCCTATATCTACACCGAAGGGTAAGGAGCTTTTAGCTGAATTAACAGGTAAATCTAAGTATAAAGGTTTCTCTGGTGTATATATGTTTATACATAAAAATACAGGTGATAAATATGTAGGTTCATCCAACCTACTAAGACGTAGAATGGACTACTATTTTAACGGAGATTATCCTTTAGCAGGTAAATTTTTACCTTTACTATATAAAGAAGGACTAGAAGCTTTTAAATTAAGAATATTTAAGTTAGATAGTAATAAATTTAGCAGTCAAGACGCTTTAATATTAGAACAATTTTATTTATTAGATAAAGAATTTAACCTAAATACATTAAGAGTTGTTAACGCTGGATCTTCAAAAGGTGATCCTGTATATGTTTATGATCTAACTTGCAGTATTCTTTATTATCACGCTAAATCTAGAATTGAATTAAAAAGAGTATTAAATATACACACTGAAACTAGTAAAAAGTATGTAGATTCTAAATTACCTTATCTTAATAAGTTCTTATTATTAAGCTATCCTATACCTACAGCTTTAACTAGCGATATTTCTTTAGAAGAATTATTAGGTATAATGCAAGATGAAAGAAAAGATACTTATAAGTTAGGTACTCGTACAAGTATTCCAGTAGAATTAGAGATTAAAGAAGGAAATTCATTTGTGAGCGAAGCTTCCAAAGGTCATACTTTAAAATTTGATTCTTTAACTTCTTGTATGGAATATTTAAGAGGATTAGGATTAATAATTAAAAGAGACACTCTAACTAAATACATAAAAATTGAAAAAGTGTTTCATAATTTCTTATGTAAATACTCTGATAAAACTTTACCTAAAAACTTTGACGAAATAGGATTAATAATTGATGAATATAAAAAGTTAAAAGTAGATACAGATTCATTAATAATTAATAGAAAAAATAAACCTATATTAGTTAAAGGAGGCGCGAAGCTCCATATGGATAAAGAATTTGACAGTATAACTGAGGCAATTAAACACTTTGATAATTTAAACATAAAATTAGATAGCAAAACTTTATATCTTCGTTTAAAAGACGGAAAAATATATAAAGATTATTATTTTACTTATAAATAATGATAAGTTCAATATAATCTTTACTAACATTAAAAAATTAGTAGGGAATCGCAATGTTCAGAAATATGTGGAATTCTTCACAGTTCAATGCCTATAGTTATAGAATCTGTAAATATAGATAAATTTGTGCATTGACTATATTCAGTTTAATAGTGCGAGTGTCGCAAACGGCGAACTAGGATTGCCCTATTCCCTATTCCCGGCTACGCCGGGAATAAGCAAGCTCTAAAATAAAGTTCTTTATTTTTTTGATTGCTGGATTTTAGAGCCTGCTGATTCCCGCCTTCGGCGGGAATAAGTATTGCGCCGACCTATACCAGGCGCAAGCTCGAAAAAAATATCCGTAGGAATAGTCTACGCGCAAGCTTTTCGCTATGGAGAAGGGCTAGCTTCGCTAGAGAATACGTGGCCCCTTCTTTATTTTTTTTTTATTTATCGCTAGCTGAAGCTTCTCTGCTCCTACGGAGAGCTTGCTTATTCGTGAAACGAATATTCGGAGAAAATTAGCAAGCGACCCCGTGCTTAAATTTGGAGGAGCTAGCCGATTTCTTCAAAACCGGCAAGCTAGCGCTACTTATTAAAAAAAGGGATATTAGTTTAATGGTAGAACAAGATGGTACGGTCATCTTGATTGTAGTTCAAGTCTACAATATCCTTAGTATAGTTATAGGTAATTTGGAGGCGCATATTTAAGTGTAGCATATTCCCGAGCTCGCTAGTGCTAATTTCGAAGAAATATGCACTACTCCCTATTCGAGGGGTATTTTTTTTTTTCTTCGATATAGGCGCAAGCGACCCCTTACTCGGGGAAAAAAATCGCGCAAGCATATCCATATCCCTCCGGGTACGCAGGCTAAGGGTAGCGCTAACTCTAGCAATAAAAAAAAAATAAATAGAGAGCTTGCTATGAAATACACCACGCTACTTATTTTAAATCAAAAGGATATTAGTTTAATGGTAAAACTAGATGTTTCGGCCATCTTGATTGCAGTTCAAGTCTGCAATATCCTTAGTACAATTATAGGTAATTTTGTTTATCAATAGTTATACTTATAATTATGGGTTTGCTATACATAGCTTGCGTATATATACTAGCTTACTATAGTGAGGCTAATAAAGGCGGGCGAGCAAAGGTGCGGCTGATTAGGGGGGGGGAGGCTAGCCATATTTCTTCGAATATTCGTTTCACGAATCAGCCAGCTCGCCTAGAACGAAGTCCCTTGAAAAAAAAATAGGTTTTTTTTACTATCCGCCCCCTGCTACTCGCACGCAGACTAGGTAAAGATCATAATTATAGGTGGGGCGGCTGCTTTATAGTAAGCTAGCCCACCACCGAACAATTAGTAGTTTTAGATAAAATATGAATTTAACTTTAGTACTTTTTTTAATAGGAATCTTAGGGTTTGTATTTAATAGAAAAAATATAATATTAATGCTTATTTCTATAGAAATAATGCTATTATCTATAACATTCTTAATATTGGTAAGTTCTGTTAATATCGATGATATAATAGGACAAACGTATGCCATTTACATTATTGTTGTTGCTGGTGCAGAATCTGCTATCGGTTTAGCTATTTTAGTAGCTTTTTATAGACTTTCGTCTCTTAAATTTAACCATCTATCCTTTAGTTATGCAAAAGCCAGTAAATTACCTGCTGTAAACTTAATAAAATGGCTAGCGCAGCCAGCAGCTCCATCTGTAGGAATAAGAAATTATTCTACAGTATGTTCTTCTAATTGTAAAAATAATTCAATTGACCCTTGATTCATTACTGGGCTTTTTGATGCTGAAAGTTCTTTTGTAGTTACTATTTTAAAAAATCCTAGATACAAAACAGGATGAAATGTTCAAGCAAGATGAGGCTTCGCCTACCAAATAAAAATGCATGAAAGAGATAGAGATTTAATGACTCAAATTCAAAAATTCTTTGGAGGTATAGGGTATATATCAAACCCTAATAAAAATACTACTGTAGAATTTAGAGTTAGTACTATGAACGATCTAGTTAATGTAATTATACCTCATTTTGATAAAGAGCTAGCGCCACCACTGTTAACTAAAAATACTCTGACTATGTGTTATTTAAAAATATTCTTAAATTAATGTTAGAAAAAAACCTTAGTACTTTAGAGGGAATACAAAAAATAGTTAATATTAAAGCATCTATGAGTTTAGGTTTATCTGATGTACTGAAAGGTGCTTTCCCTGAAACTATGCCAATAGTAAAAGAGGGGGCGAATTATATCAAGGATATCCCTCAAGAATGAATGGCTGGGTTTTCAACAGGAGGTGCGTAGCTCCAAATTTCTTTATTACTATTCAAAATTCTAAAACTAAGAGTGGTATAGCTGCCTCATTACGTTTTTCTATAGCTCAAGATTCTAGAGATTTATCTTTATTAGAAAGCTTTGAAAATTTCTTTGGTTGTGGGTATGTGGCTAAATATCAAAATCGTGCAGTTTGTGAATTTATCGTTACAAAAATTGATCATATAGTTAATAATATAATTCCTTTTTTTTGATGAACATAGTATAAGAGGGTCAAAATATCCAGACTTCTTAAACTTTAAAAGTGCTGCTTTAATTATTAAAAACCCAGAGCATTTAATCCTACGGCAGCAGGCTAGAAGAAGGATTAAAACAAATTTTACAATTAAGAAATAAAACTACAGTGCAGGTTAATACTGAAACTAAAAATAATCATGGGCATTATTAGGGCCCCAGAGAAATTAGTACGCTCCGCTAAAAAAAGGTGGAGTGAACCTTCACCTAGTCTTTATATAAAGGCAAAATCTTCAAATTGCGGGAAACTCTTAAAGACAAATCTACCAAGTTAATACAGTAATGTAATTAATGGAACAGGTAATGACTCGTTGTAAGGTAAAAACGATTTGTATAAAGAAATGCAATAGATAATCCGCAGCCAAGTACCAAAACACTTATAATTACCGGTATGCAGTTCATCGACTAAATGGAGGTTGGTAAATAATTACTAGTCCTACGGACCAGCAAGCTCTAATTATTTGCTTAAGATATAGTCAGGCATAACTTAAAGGTTATGGAATATCCCCAGCCCACCTAAGGGAATTAAATTCCTATGGTAAAGAGGAGAAAACGAAGAGGAAGTATTGCGTATCTGGTCTGTATACCTGGAACGTTTAGAGATACGCATTATTTTATAATGTATATCTTAAGGGGTAGAATTTAAAGGTAAAACTTGATGACTATAATATCATAAAAGTTGTAGTTCAATTCTACAATACCTCTAGTCTAATTTAATTATTATACTAATAGAGCCATAAATTATGGTTCCCGAACAATTTGTTATATTAAATAAAAATATGAGTTTAACCTTATTACTTTTTTTAATAGGAATCTTAGGATTCGTATTTAATAGAAAAAATTTGATACTTATGCTTATTTCTATAGAAATAATGCTATTATCTATAACATTCCTAATATTGGTAAGTTCTGTTAATATCGATGATATAATAGGACAAACGTATGCCATTTACATTATTGTCGTTGCCGGTGCAGAATCTGCGATCGGTTTAGCTATTCTAGTAGCTTTTTATAGATTAGCTTCACATTATGCTCCAGGTAGTATTAATAGAGCTTCAACTTCTAATATTCAATCACTCAACAGAGTTTCAGACTTAAGAAAGGTAAATTCTTATCCTTTCAAAGTTCCCGGTACTTTTATTAGAAATTACTCTACTACAAGAGTAATGAGCTTACATCCTTGATTTGTCACAGGTTTCACAGATGCTGAAGGTTGTTTTTGAATAGGTGTAAGAAATGATCCTAGAAATAAAACAGGATGATGTGTTCAAGCTTTTTTCCAGATTGCATTACATAAAAAAGATGTAGCACTCTTAAACAACATACAAAGTTATTTCGGTGGAATTGGTACTGTGGCTGTGAGAGGTGACAGATGTTATTTTATAGTAAGTTCTTTAAAACAAATTATAAAAGTTATTATCCCTCACTTTGACGCTCATCCTTTAATCACAAATAAATTGGTAGATTATAGATTATGAAAATCTATTATTTCTATAATGGAAGCTAAAAGACATTTAACTGTGGAAGGGTTAAATGAAATAATAAGAATGAAATCATCCTTAAATTTAGGTTTATCTGATGAGATCCAGGACGCTTTTGCAGAAACTCTTTCTACTAATCCAAACCAAGAAAGGTCATGGAACCCTGCAGAATCTATACCACATGGAATGTGAATGGCTGGATTTACATCAGGGGAGGGCTCTTTCTTTGTTAATATATTCAAATCAACTCATCACAGGGTGGGATATCAGGTAAGATTAGGGTTTGAAATAGCTCAACATATTAGGGATGAATTAACTATGGCAACTTTTACTTCTTTCTTTAACTGCGGTATCATAAGTAGATACTCAGAAGATATGGTAAAGTATAGATGTACTAAATTTTCAGATCTAAACACCCTAATTATCCCTTTCTTTAAGGAATACTTACCGTTAGGTAATAAATTGTTAGACTTCGAAGATTTTGGTAAAGTTGCTTTATTCTTAGAGAATAAAGCACATTTAACTGAAGAAGGTCTAAATAGTATCCGTAAAATAAAAGCGGTGGCGTGCCTCATGAATAGTTTACGTAAGTAGAAATTTGTTATTTCATATCCCTACGGGATCAGAAATTAGCAAGCTACCACCGGAGAGTTTGCTATGAAGAGGTTCGCCCCCCACAGTAAGGGTCGGAGCCAACAAAGTTCCGACCCTTCCTGTTGGCTAACCTTATCACTAAACTCTTTAGGAAGGGTCTATTTCATATCCCTACGGGATCAGAAATTAGCAAGCTAGCCATTAAATAAATATTCCTTAGTTAATTTGAATAAGGTAAGGAATAAGTTAAGCTAATCCCACGGTGTTTTGTGAGTTAATGTAAGTTATTTGATTTGAATTATAGTAGTACTTGAGTTATTTATTAAGAGGTAGAAGCCTAAAATAATTAAACCAAATAGAATAAAACCTTGATCTAAAAAGGGGAAACGAACTTTCCTCTAGTCTTTGCTAATCCCAAAGGCGAAACCTTCAAATTGCGGGAAGCACCTAAAACTATTTCAACCAAACCATCATGGTAACATAGATGGTGGCACAGGTAATGACTCGTGGTATGGTAAAATCGAAATAGAAAACAGTTAACGAGCTAGCGCCATAAATAATTGTTTAAGGTTAATCTGCAGCCAAGCACCTTTTACAACATAAATAAACTTAAGGTGTGCAGTTCATCGACTAAACGTAGGTTGGTAAATAATATCCAGCAAGGGCCGGTTAATTAAAAGGAGATTTTTTTCGTAATAATCTATTTTTAACTAGGTTTTTATTTAAATGTAATCTTAAGATATATTATTAAATAAACTCTGAATTAATATTTCTCCGAAATCACGCGGGCTGGTGGACAAAGTTAGGTTCAGCAGCTGAAGTGGAATATTATTTGCTTAAGATATAGTCAACCGCTTAATATGCTTATTTATACATAAATATAAAAAAACATATTAAGTCTAGAAGAGGAAGTATTAGAATAGAATATAAATAATGTATTTAAGTATAATTATATTACCTTTATTAGGATCTATAGTGTCCGGTTTTTTTGGTAGAAAAGTCGGTGTTACAGGTAGCCGTATTTTAGGTTGTTTAAGTATAATGATAACAACAATATTAGCTATTATTAGCTTTTTCGAAGTAGGATTTAATAATAATCCGGTTTCAATTAATTTATTTAAATGATTAGATAACGAATCATTTAATATGGTATGAAACTTTCAATTTGATAGTTTAACAGTATCAATGTTAATACCTGTATTAATAATCAGTTCTTTAGTTCATTTTTATTCAATAGGATATATGAGCTCAGATCCTCACAATCAAAGATTCTTTAGTTATTTAAGTTTATTCACTTTTATGATGATAATACTAGTAACAGGTAATAATTATTTAGTTATGTTCGTAGGATGAGAAGGTGTAGGTGTTTGTTCATATCTATTAGTTAGTTTTTGATTCACTAGAATAGCGGCTAATCAAAGTTCTCTTTCAGCTTTCTTAACTAATAGAGTTGGAGATGCTTTCTTAATGATAGGTATGTTTATCTTATTATGAACTTTAGGAACTCTAGATTATAGTACTGTATTCTCATTAGCTCCTTATATAAATGAAAATATTACTACAATTATAGGAATATGTTTACTTATAGGTGCAATGGCTAAAAGTTCACAAGTAGGTTTACATATATGATTGCCCATGGCTATGGAGGGTTTGGTAACAGGGGCTCTCCTTAAATTTCACTATATGCGGGGACATCCGTTAACATTAAAGTCCACCAGTTACTTTGTAGCCATTGGAAAAATCTTTAATGTAGGACAATCCGCAGGAAACCTGTATAATATACAGGGATCCTCAGAGACTATACGTGAAACGATTAAAATAGATAATACATTTAAATGATGATTAATAGGATTTGCTGAAGGAGACGGTTATTTTGGTGTAGATAAGAAAGGTTATTTAACTTTTAAAGTTACACAATCTACTACAGATTGCCAAGTACTATTCTTTATAAAAAAAAGTCTAGGGTTTGGAAGTGTATCTTTACAAAGTAAATCAAGTAAGACTCATCAATATAGAGTTAGAGATAAAAATAATCTTATTAAGATTATAAATATATTTAACGGTAACCTTATAACTAAGGCTAAAATAGCTCAATTTAAATTATTTCTAGAAGCTTTTAATAATAAATATAATACTGATATTACATTCATAGAATGTAATAAAAAAGTTACTCTGGATAATGCTTGACTTTCAGGATTTACGGATGGTGAAGGCTGTTTTACAGCTTCAGCCTATTTAAGTAAAGCCACAAATAAACATATTGTAACGGTGAGATACGTTATATCTCAAAAAAACGATATAGAATTTAGTCAATACTTAGCTGAGTTAATAAACGGTTATATAACTTATATAAAGAGTTATGATGGGTATAATACCGTAGTTAACCACAGTAAGTTAAACATTATTCTAAATTATATTAAAAGTTACCCTTTGAAGACTAAGAAACATGTTTCTTACTTAAGATGATTGAAAGTTTATGAGCTAGTAAAAGATAAACATCATCATAATCCAGAGGGTATAGAAATTATTAAATCCTTAATAAAATTAATTAATAAATAAATGTATAAAATAATCGAAGATATAGTCCGAACAATGATGTAAATCATTGAGTATTCGTGTCGTATTTGTACATATTTGTATATAACATGAATCAACATATTTGCCTACTCCGGTATCTGCCTTAATACACGCAGCTACAATGGTTACAGCAGGAGTGTACTTATTAATACGTTCATCCCCTTTGATTGAATATAGTGCAGTGGTATTGGCAATATGTTTATGATTAGGTGCAACTACAACTGTGTTTAGCTCTCTTATTGGATTATTTCAACAAGATATAAAAAAAATTATAGCTTATTCTACCATGAGTCAATTAGGTATGATGGTAATAGCTATAGGTTTATCTTCTTATAATGTAGCAATATTTCATTTAATAAATCATGCCTTCTATAAAGGATTATTATTCTTAGGGGCAGGAGCAGTTATACACGCAGTAGTAGACAATCAAGATTTAAGAAAATACGGGGGATTAATATCTTTCCTACCTTTAACCTATTCTGTGATATTAATCGCTAGTCTTAGTTTAGTCGCTTTCCCTTTTATGACAGGATTTTATAGTAAAGATTTTATATTAGAATCTGCTTATGGTCAATATCATTTTAGTAGTATTGATGTATATGTTATAGCAGTAATAGGTGCTATATTTACTACATTATATTCAGTTAAAGTTATATACTTAACTTTCTTAACTAATCCTAATGGACCAGTTAATTATTATAGAAATGCTCATGAAAGTGATATATTTATCAGTTTACCTTTAGTGGTATTAGCGATATTCTCTATATATTTTGGATATATCACTAGAGATATTTTCATAGGATTAGGTTCAGGGTTCTTTGTAGACAATAGTATATTTATTCACCCTGTTCATGAAATAATGATTGACACTGAATTTGGTGTACCTACTATATTTAAATTAATTCCTTTTATCCTTACTGTATCTTTCTCTGCATTAGCAATAATATATTCTGAATTTATGCCAAATATAATATCGAACTTTAAATTATCTAATTTAGGATATTATATTTATGGTTTCTTCAATCAACGTTTCTTAGTTGAATTCTTTTATAATAAATATATTGTTAATTCAGTTTTAGAAATAGGAGGTCAAACTACAAAAGTTTTAGATAAAGGTAGTATTGAATCAATAGGTCCTTATGGGTTTGGTGTTATTTTAACTAAAGCTAGTAAAATAATTTCTAGCTTAAGTAACGGAGTTGTTACTAATTACGCTCTTTATATTTTAATAGGAATTTGCTTCTACTTATCTATTTTTACTTTTGTACAGGTAGTAGATGACGTAGTAAATTCTATTACAATAGCAAGCTTAGTAATTCTTATGTTACATAAAGATCGTTCTTTAATTTCTAACTAGGGCGCTTCTAATCCGAAGGTTATGTAGTAGTATTTTTTTCGAGCTTGCGCCTGGCATAGGTCGGCGCAATACTTATTCCCGCCGAAGGCGGGAATCAGCAGGCTCTAAAATTACTGCGCACTAGCCATCTCCGAAATAGATAGAGGGGACGAGCTATATTTCTTCGAAATCAGCCGTCCCTGCCTTAATTTATTAATTAAGGCGCTAGCTCGTAAGAAGAGCTTGCGGATTTTCGCGGCTCCTAACGAAGTGTACTATGAAATACTACACTTCGTTAGGAGAAAATATTAATATATTTCTTAACTAGGGCTATAACCTTTTTTTATAGATGAACCTAACCTGCACTACTAGACGAAGTCTCTTCCTAGAAAATACAGTCGGCCTTATTTCTGTGTTACGAGTAAGGGATAGTGCTGTAGTGCATATCTATATTCCCTCCGAAGGATGGAAATCGGGGAGGAGTAATATCCCTCCCTTCGGAGGGATCCGCAAGCTCTAAAATAAAGTTATTTATTTATTTTAGAGCTTGCTGATTCGTGAAACGAATCGCGCCGCGCCTGGATTAGCACTAGCACTAGCTCTTTTTTCACTCGCAATGCTGGCCCGCCTTTAAGCGTATATATTAAAGGTAAGCTATCTATATTAGGATAGGAGTGCATGTTTGCTTGCTTGCTTACGGTATAACGTATTGCAAGCAAGCATTAGTAGTATATTAAAGGGTTAATAACCCTAAATCTCATTAGCTTTAATAGGATAGCATAATTTTAGTTCGACTCTAAAATGAGAAAAAAAAAAGGAGGGTATCTTTTTACCAATGATTATATTTCTCAGTAACGAGAGGTATGGGTAAAAAAACCGATGAGAAACTTACACGTTATGAGAGAAGACCTGTTGACGATATTTGTATGGATCTCGGATGGACCGGGTTGATACCTTTTTTTTGACCAAAATTTAGACTAGATATAGCACTTAGGAAAAAATATTCTTTATTATTACCAAAAGATTTTGACTTAAGCTCTCAACATTGAGAAGAGATCAACTTTTGGATTATATCAACTTAATTTCGATTTAGTAGTCCTTCTGATTTTTTTCTGTATGCTTCGCACAGAAGCACAGAAAAAAATAATCAGCAAGCTCCTGTAAGAGAGGACCCCATAGAATCCTTATTTATAGGCTGTTACAACTGCTTCGCCAGAAATATTCGTTATTTTAGAACCAAAGTCTATAAAGCTATCATTTTAGCTTTAGACTATCTTCATATAATATTGCTACATATCAGGTATTATATTATTAATGAATGAAGAACTTTGTATAAAATATAAGGCTATTTATTCAGGTATCTTTATGGGCGAGATATCGGTGATGTGAGCTCCTAGATAGATTTGAATTTTAGCGCTAAATTAGTCTATCTATAGACCTAAAAAGAGTTCCTAGCATAGGGTTAAATATGGATAGATGAAGACGTTAGGACTCCGAGCTGAATACCCGAGTGAACATACGCATTTTTATACACTTTTTCATGAAATTATTTTTTTGCAATAGCAATGTTAGCTCAAAACTGGGGTTTAAACCTAGTTTTTCAAGATTTTTTTCCGGTTTTACAAGTAAAGAATTAATTGTTAATTCTGATATAAATAATGTTTTACTTTATGATGGAAATAATTTTAAAGCAGTTTTATTTTTACCTTCATTAGTAGCTTTTTTAAATTTAATTGAAGCTATGAAAACTGATAGTATAAATAATAATCTGTCTTTAATTTTAGAGTTTAAGGATTTTTATCTTAGTCTTACTAATATCCTTAAACAATTAGAACCAGGTAAATATTCATTTGGAGGCACGCCACTACTTTTATCTAAAATCTTTAGATGATTATTGTTTAACTGAATGTTATACTAAGAGTTTAGTAGATACAAATTGTTGATTTAGTATTATGGGTTCTCCAGGTTATTGCCCTTTTCTTAATGTTTTTGATTCATATGATCCAAAGGATTTAGTAGTCCTACGGACTCAGCAAGCTATATATTTATCGAGTTGATAGTACAGAAATAACTTATAGACTTAAAAAAAATATTAAAAAGTGCTAAATGTCAAACTCAAATAGATTTAAGTAGAGATACTTTATTAGTTATAACTAAAGTCAATGATATAAATAATAAAGAACTAAGTAAAGAAGAGACATTTAAAATTAAAATTCCTGGTCCGCTTCGCACAAATAGGTCATACTAAACGTTTCTACTCTACTACAAGAAGAGTAGTGGATAAAACTAATAATAATTTAGAACCAGATACTATTAACATAAAGGAGAGTAATTCTTTAACTTTAAACAAAGACGAGGTAAATATAAAGGATGCTCTAGATCCTATTTTAAACAATAATGTGTTTAAGTCTAATGATATGGTTAAAATAATTTTGAACAATTTAATCAATATCATTAAGGAATATCCCTCCCTTCGGAGGGATCAGCCAGCTCCCTATTAATGAAGATACTCAATTAAAGATAGAAAACTATCTTTTTAATCAATATAAATTCTTATCAGATAGTAAAGATAAAGTTAAGATATCTGGTATAGATATTAGTTTATTTAATAAAGAATTAAAAGAGTATTGTTTTTCTAAACGTGATGATTTTTATTTATATTTAGATTCACTTAGAGAAAGCTTAAATTTAGAGGCACGCCACAAAATTAGTGGCGTGCTGATGAGGCGAAGCCTACTCCGGACTACTAAATAGACTAGTTAAACCTGTAGATATTCATAACTATTATATAAGAGAAGTTTTAAATGGTTTAGATAATAAAGAAATTATATATTATATCTTCTATGTTTTATTTTTAATTTTAACATACAACGGTATGATTTTAGATAGTGATGATGTAAAAGAGGATGAAAAAACAAAGATAGGATTAACATCTATTAGTATGGACTTAGGTAAATTTTTATCAAGGCGCAAGCTCTAGACTTCGTCTCTATATAGTAAAGTTATATAAAAATAGAGATAAGGAAAAATTTTCACAAGGAGCTTGCTGTAGTCCAGAAGCCTAATAAAAGTTTTAAAGAAGAATTTTTAAGTCTCTCTGCTAGCTTCGCTAGCCCTACTTAGCTTTTAGAAGAGGCGGGCTATATTTCTTCGAAATCAGCCAGCCTATTAAAGAAACAAAAATCGATAAACCTAAGTCTGATGGAGGCGTTACGCTAAGTTGTTATTAATATAGACGCAAGCTATCGATTTAGAATTAGTAGGAGGAGGAAAATATAGCAAGTTTGCGCATAGACTATTCCTACGGGAGAGCTTGTGTATTCTGTAGCCATCGAACTTCGTACTGTACCAGGGGTTTGAAAGAGTTCGCTATGAATAGTTCTGTAAATTATACAGTTTAATGTATACCTCTTGCTGTTTACAGTAAGGTTACTTAAAAAAAATAAATAAATATATACCCTTTCTAGGTAGTAGACTATTCCATATCCCTATTTCCTGAGGGATACACTTCGTTAGGTATCAGGAATATTTTTTTTTCGCTCGCTATAAAAGTATATTTATATACCATATATATATAATTTAAAAATATTATGAGAATATTAAAAAATCACCCTTTATTAAAATTAGCTAATGGTTATTTAATAGACGCTTCACAACCTAGTAATATAAGTTACTTATGAAATTTCGGATCTTTATTATTACTTTGTTTAGTTATACAAATTGTAACTGGAGTTACTTTAGCAATGCACTATAATCCTTCAGTATTAGAAGCATTTAATTCTGTAGAACATATATTAGCATAATGTGTTCTTTAAATTGGGCTAATTGCTGGAAAACCTTCATCAAGACAATCAGCAGGGAACTACTAGATATTAATTTATATCTAGTATTATCTTCAGAGACTATACGCCCAACATCTGATTGAGGTTTGGTGATTTAACCTTTAAACATAGATGATGATATAGTCCAATCTCTACTGGAAAGTAGAGTAGTATAGATTATATATCTATGCCTATTTGTAGGCATAACTTTATCATTGTTTATTTTTGTATCAGGTTATAAAAATAAGATGGGATTTCGTAAGTTCACTAACTCCGCTTCTTATTTAAACGAAGACGACTTCAGAGTAGACAATTCTTCTAACAGAGTACACATGCCTGCGTCACATAATGAAGACTTTTTATATTGATTTAGCGGATTTACTGATGCTGAAGGTAATTTTTTAGTATCAATAGACCGTAAATATATTAAATTAAGATTTAAAATAAATTTACATATTGACGATATACAAGTACTTTACATTATTAAATCTAAGTTAGGTTTTGGTAGAGTTGTGGAAGAAAGTAGTAGAAATAGTTGTTCTTTTATCGTCGAAGATTCTTTAAATATAAATAAGTTATGTGACATCTTTAAACAGTATCCACTTCATACTAGTAAAAAGTTAGACTTTATTAGTTTTAATGAAGTAGTTATTATTAAAGCTAACAATAAAGTACTATCTGAGACAGATATAGCCAAAATTATATCTATTAAGAATAGTATGAATTCTAAAAGAGAGGTATTCACATATGGTACTTCGAAATCTCAAATTATAATAAACCCAAATTGACTTATAGGATTTATAGAAGGTGAAGGTACCTTCGGTATTAAAACAGGTTCAGCATTGTATTTTCAAGTAGCACAGAAAAATACTAGTCAAGAATGTTTAAATGGTATAATAAATTTTTTGATGGACTTATCAGACAATGCTACACTACATAAGGATCCTGATAATAAAATACTTCCTATAAGCGTTACAAATACGATTAATATAAGAACTAATGTAGTATCATTAGCAATAGCTAATGTAGATGCTTTATATTATTACCTGTTACCATATTTAGATTCATCTAAGTTTTACTCTCGTAAAACTATAGACTTTAAACTCTGAAAAATGGCTTTACTATTAAAAATTCATGGATATTATTATACAACAGAAGGTAAGAATTTATTTTTAGATATTTCAGGTACTCTAAATAAAAGATATAGCACGATGAAATCTTCATCGGTAAGCGATATTAATAATAAGATTATTAATATAACTGAAAGATTTAATGCTATTATGGAGCTTCAGCCACCTTTTGACGTAAAACTTAATATACCTCACATAGAAAATGTTCGTAAATATAGTATAGCCAATAGATCAGAAAACCCTAAGGTTGTTTATATTTATGAAGGATCAGAAATGGTAAACGGGTCTCCTTTTGCTTCATTTAGTACTGCACATAAAGCATTAGGTTTAAAGCCCAGTAGTAATACTTGTAATCGTTATATTGATACTAATAAACTTTATAAAAATAAATATATTTTCACATCTAAGTCCATAGATAGAGCGTCTAGGAATTAGATTATAGTAGATAATAATTTATTTTAATACTATTTGATTATGCGTGATGTAAACAATGGATGATTAGTACGTTACTTACATAGTAACACAGCATCAGCTTTCTTCTTTTTAGTGTACTTACACATAGGAAGAGGTATATACTACGCATCTTATAGAGCACCAAGAACATTGACATGAGTCATAGGTACAATAATCCTTATCGTTATGATAGTAACAGGATTCCTGGGTTACCTTACAATAGCCCAAAACGACTATAATAATAATAAAATAACAACTACGACAACCTTTAACGATAAAAGATATTATTCAACATCGAGAAATAATGAAGAGGAGACTTCGTTCCCACGTATAAATAAGTTTTTATTAGCCAAAAATCTTAATCCTGTTTTTATCTATCATAATCTAAATGAAGATTCAGTTCGTAAAAATATAGCTAAAGAAACTAAGGGACTTAGTGGTATTTATATGATCTTAAATAAAGAAACTTTAAGTTATTATATAGGATCAGCTTCTACAGACAGAATTAACTCTAGATTTTCAAAACATTTAATATATTTAAATGGTAGTAAAATAGTTAAAAATTCAGTTAATAAATATGGTTTACATAATTTTGTCTTTATTGTATTAGAATTATTCCCTGAAATAGTTAATCAAGAAAATAATAAAAAATTATTAGATTTAGAAGATTTTTATCTAAAATCTCTTTTACCTGACTATAATATATTAACCGAAGCAGGATCTAGCTTTGGGTATAAACATACTGAAGTTAATAGAATAAAGATGAAAGCTAATTATAGTGAGAAGGGTAGAGAAGAAATAGGTAGTTTGAATAGAGGTAAAACTTTATCTTCTGAAACTATAGAAACTATGAGACAATCAGCTTTAAATAGAAAACCTTTAGACTATACAGAACAAGGTGTTTTAAATATGAAAAAGAATTCTAAGCCTATTATAGTAAAAGAATTAAATAATACTGTATATGGCGAATTTAATAGTATAGTTGAAGCAGCAGAAGCTTTAAATTGTTCAACTAAAACTATACAAAGAACATTAAAAAGTCCTAGCAAAAGATTAAAAAGACGTTGAATAGTTGATTATGTTAAATAAGGCGGGCTCCGAAGGATAAGCTCCCTTAAATTATTATTATAGTTGTAGTCCTGCAAGTATATAGTTTTATGCAATTTATGGAAAGAAATAAAACTTAAAGCAGAGTAACCTGACAAGGTTATTGAAGAAACCAAATCGTTTCTTTGGCAATGCTAGTGAAAACGATCAAAGTATATTTTAATATAAGAGATCGTCGGTTATTCATATAATCGCGACAGACTGGGTCACTGGTGGGTAGCTGAAATGCTGCTTAATGCACAGTCGAGGCTTATAGTAGTACTTTGTAGCTAATTTAAATTAGCTACAAAGTACTACTAATAGAATATACGAATTCAAAGTTATTCTAACTATTATTAACTTTGTAAAATAAATTTAACTTATTTATGGCCTGAATGAAGGATTTCTAGCCACACCTATAATTAAACACCCAAACACTACACCTATTCCTACTCCAGCCCCCGCTAGAGCTATAGTTGCTAAACCGGCTCCAATAAGTTAACAACGATGGGTTCTAACCAGCCACTATGATGATAGAATTTTACGATTTAATTATAAATATGGGTTATACACCCGAGATAGAAACTCTCAGAAATACAACTTTTTCAGGTCAGGATTTAAAAAGTGCATTTTGTGAAGCATTAAGTTCTCATAACTATAATTTAAGACAAGCAAAAAAACTTGTTTTAGATTTATGTTTTAATAGGGATACTGTAAGGCTAAATTTTTTATTAGGATATCGTGATGAAGGGGTAATGAATTATATATTGGAGATTGCTAATAAGCATAGAGAGTTTTACCCATTAACCCGAAAATTAATAAATCAATATTTATATAATCTAACTGAAGATATTGCCTATTCATATATAGAATTTTATCAAGATAATGTAGTTAGATATCTTTTTCTACCAGATGAGGCAGATAAGTTTATAGCTATGGTAAGGGAAAGTCCTATTCTAAAGCATATATATTATGTTGACGCGGGTTCTAAGGTAAGAAGTCCGGGGTTTGGAGTGGCAAAGTCTAATCTACTGCTACAAAGTGAAGTATTTAAGTATGAAACCGCAGAAATGTTCTCTAAATTACGTGATCTTGGTAGAGCAGATATAGGGCAGATGGATATGATAGAAATACCATATGAAGGAAATGTCATGCGGGCCATAAGAAAAGATGAGGCATGAAGAGCATTAAAGGCTGCTAATTTTTTATAATAATTATGGGTTAGCTTTAGCTTGCTTATTCTTACAGAAAAAAAGTTTAAGGGGGGGCGAGACTTTGTCTACTGCCGAAGGATGGAGAGGAATAAAAAAAAATATATTTTTTTTTATACTAAACGAAGTTTCGCCCTCCTTGTAATAGGTAAGCTTGTATGTTTTACCTTATGGACAAATGTCATTATGAGGTGCTACAGTTATTACTAATTTAATTAGTGCTGTTCCATGAATTGGACAAGACATAGTTGAGTCAACAAACACTATTATTAATTTATGTTTAGGTATTATTACTTTATTTTTAATGTACGGCGCAATGCGAACTTATTTACTATATTTAAAAGTTTATACTAAGGAAACTTCTTTACCTACCATAGGTACTATACATAAGAATGCTCTAAAAAAAAGTAATAAAACTTTAAGATTAGATAAACAAGAATATATTTCGATACCTTCATCTTTTTTAGCTTTTTTAGCTGGATTAATAGATGGAGACGGATATATTCAAATAAGTAAAACACCAAAAGGATTTATAACTATGAAATTAGTTATATCATTACATTTAGAAGATATTTCTACTTTAGAATATATACATTCTGTTTTAAAATTAGGTAAGATTAATATATATAAAGATTTAAAAAGCCCTACTTGCAAATTAGTTATTAATAAAACTGATTTACAAGAAGTATTATTTCCTTTATTTATTTATAATAATATATTTTTCTTAACTAATACTAGAATAGATCAATTTAATTTAGCTATGTATATATTAAGAAATGATATAAAATTACAAAGTGAAATTTCAGAGGTTAAGAATGTACCATTTGTTTTTGAAATACCTAAAAGTCCAGTAGACTATACATTATTACCTTTTTTTAAAAATTGAATTGTAGGATTTAAACATCCTTGAAGATACCCCGATCTTATTGAATTTGTTAGAGAAAACCCTCTTACATATAAAAGAGTAAAAAAAGAATATAAAAGATTATGTTCTAATCGAAAGAGTTATTATAATTTATTAAAGTATTGTAGAGATCTGGAACATGTAAATAAAAAGTAGAACATGTAGTGAGTAGACAAATAATTAAAAGGGGAAGCTCTCGTTCCCGCCTTAAATTGTTTACTCATAACCTTATCTTTAATATTTACAATAGTTTGCTTATTTAGCAGTTTATATATTTATAAATATAGGCGTAGACTGCGTCTAGCAAGCTCGCTCTTAATACAAAATTCTTGTTATTTTAGTCTTTAAGGCAAGAATTATATACATTTTATTTTTTAGTTAATAGCAATAATAATGAAATATAGCTCTTTAAAATCTTTTAGAGTAGGCACAGCTTACTCTCCTATAGAACAAAATACAGTTAAACCTGTAAATACTAATATAGTAGTTTGAGGCTCTAATTTAAATTCAACAGCAGGGGAAGGTCGTTTTACAAAAATAGTGAAAAACATGATTGCATTACCACCTTATCAAAAAAGTGTTATTATTGGAATACTTTTATCAGATGGGAATCTATCTTCTTCTAAATCACATGAAAACCCACATCTAACATTTAAACAAGGTTTAAAAAACTCAAACTATGTTTGATTTGCTTACTTTATATTAGCTCATTATTGCAACCTTCATCCTAGTTTAGTTAAAAGTTTTAGAAAAAACAGAGTAGCTTTTGCTATATATTTCCGTACTAGAGGATTGCCATGCTTTAATGAATTAAGACATTTATTTTATAAAGATAAAGTAAAAGTAGTACCTGAAGATATATATAATCTTTTAACTCCAGTAGCTTTAGCACATTTAATAATGGGTGACGGGTCTGCTAAAGAGTATGGTTTAATTATTTGTACTGATTCTTATAAGTTAATAGACATAGTTCGTTTAATGAATGTTTTAATGATTAGATATAATTTAAATTGCAAATTACGTTTTCATACACCAACTCAACCTAGAATTTATATAAGTCAACATTCTATGCCTGTTTTACGTGAACTAGTAAAACCATATATGGCTGAATCAATGTTATATAAAATAGGGTTATAATGTTTAATATGGTGGGTGAGTGGTTTATTTGTGTCTAAGGTTCTTTTTTTATTAAAAAAAACAATGATGGTTGTAGGCTTCGCCTCTCAATTAAAACAAAGAATACATTCTGATTTATTTGAAGCTTTTAAATTGATTTTTTCTACAAATAGAAAAATAGATAGTACAAATAACTATAATCAATTTGGAGTTAGTTCCAAATCAGATGTACAAAAAGTTATAAATTATTTTTCATTTTCAGGTTTACATCCTTTAGTGGGATTAAAATATATACAATATGAAAAATGATTAAATAATTTGCGTGCAAGTTCACGTTATAGTAAATTAAATTATCCTAAATAACCTAAACATAAATTAATAATTTTAATGGGCTCCTTAAAAATAATAAATAATTATTTTTAGAGGCATAATGGGGAAAATTACAAGGACATTTAATAAATAAACAACCTCCGTTTTATTAAATTATTTGTAGCGGAACTTAATTCGGTATATAAGGCGCAAGCTTAGGATTAAGAGCGTTCAACGACTAATGAGTGAGTTATACCAACAATAAGCTCAACACGATAACCCCTAAATCTTCTTTAAGAAGATTTAAGAAATAGTCTAAATACATCTTAATAGATGTAAAGTATAAATTAAATATTCTACAAAAACAATCGTCATTTGAGGAGGTTTATATACAGATGAACCACATTGCGGCGACGTAATGTTAAAAATTCTGCTTAATGCTGGAACATCTCCCATCTTAGGATTTGCATACGACTTATTCTTGTTATTTTTAACAATTATTTGCGTGAAAATTGCAATGACATGGAGACAATCAGCAGGGGTGAGAAGTATTCATACTTCAGAAGCCTCTCAGAGACTACATGCAGAAGATCTCACCTACGCTTATTTAGTAGGATTATTTGAAGGAGATGGATTTTTTTCTATCACAAATAAAGGAAAATTCCTAACATATGAATTAGGTATTGAATTATCTATTAAAGATGTACAATTAATTTATAAAATTAAAGCATTATTAGGTATAGGAGTTGTAAGCTTCAGAAAAAGAAATGAGGTAGAGATGGTATCTCTAAGAATTAGAGATAAAAAACATTTAAAAAACTTTATACTACCCATTTTTGATAAATACCCTATGTTTTCTAATAAACAATATGATTACTTAAGATTTAGAAGTGCTTTGCTTTCAGGTATTATATATTCTGAAGATTTACCTGAATATACTAGAAGCAATGTACCTTTAAATTCTGTAGAATCTATTTTAGATAAGTCTTACTTTTCAGCTTGATTAGTAGGATTTATAGAGGCTGAAGGTTGCTTTAGTATATATAAATTAAAAAAAGACAATGATTATTTAGTAGCTAGTTTTGATATTGCCCAAAAAGATGGTGATATTTTAATAAAAGCTATAAGTAAGTATTTATCTTTTACCACCACGGTTTATTTAGACAAGTATGATTGTTCTAGATTAAAAGTTACAAGTGTAAGATCAATAGAGAATACTATTAATTTTTTAGATAGAGCACCGGTAAAACTAATGGGAAATAAAAGATTACAATACTTATTATGAATAAAACAATTGCGTACAATATCTAGATATGCGGAAAAAATAAAAATACCTTCAATTTACTAAATAAACAAGAGATCATGATATAGTCCGATCAATGAAGAGATTTATTGAGTGTAGTGAGAGTATTTAATTAATATTAAATACGTGACTACCAACACAAATGCTCTGTAAATAACGCAACATTAAACAGATTCTTCGCTTTACATTTTGTATTACCGTTTATTTTAGCGGCATTAGTTTTAATGCATATGATAGCTTTACATGATACAGCTGGATCAAGTAATCCATTAGGAGTTCCAGTATATTATGATAGAATGCCTATGGCTCCTTATTTCTTATTTAAAGATTTAATTACTATATTTATCTTTATATTTGTTTTAGGAATATTTGTATTCTTTATGCCTAATGTTTTAGGTGATAGTGATAATTATATAATGGCTAACCCTATGCAAACACCACCTGCCATAGTACCTGAATGATAGAGTAAAATAAATGTCATTCTAAAATCTCGAGAATTGCTGGGAACCCATTTAAATGTAATATATTTGAATATGACAATCAGCAGGATAATCTTTTAAGTTTAGTTATTACCTAAACTGTACAAAGGGATCTTCAGAGACTATGCACGAGACAATTATAATATATAATTGAAGATATAGTCCGACCATAGTAGAAATACTATGTATTTAACAACCATCAATGGATTTATCTTCTATAATATTATTTATTTATAGTCGGGTATTATTTGCTGCACGTTCAACAAAAGGGATAATTCGTTTATCTCCGTCTGAAAGAGCTGCAGTAAAATTACCAGATGAAAGTAAAGAAGTATTAATAGGGATTTTACTTGGTGATGCCCAAGTAAATTCATTTGACAATGCTTTAAGCATAGTTGTTAAAAGATTAAAATTGTATTATGATTTATCTATACTTTTTATATATTTATATTTTGCTAATTTTAAAGTTGTTTATATTAATCCTAGTATTGAAAAAGCTAAAATTTTAAAAGAAAATAAAGGTAAATCCGGTATTTATTTGTGGACAAACCAAATTAACGGAAAAAGATATGTAGGAAGTGCTCTAGATTTAAGTAAAAGATTTAGAAATTACTTTAATACCTCCTATCTTACAGATCGTAAAGATATAATGATTATCTATAAAGCTTTATTAACTCATGGTTTCGATAATTTTACCCTAGAAATTTTAGAGTATTGTGAGTCTTCAGTTTTAATAGAAAGAGAACAGTATTATATTGATCTTTTAAATCCTGAATATAATATTTTAAAAATAGCCGGCTCAAGATTAGGAGCTAAACACACTTTAGAAGCTATTGCGAAAATAAAAGCTGGTGCTTTAAATCGTTCAAAGGAGGCTTTAGCTAAAAACCTAGAACATTTAAACAAATTAAATTCTAGTCAAGAGCATAAAGATCACTTGATTAGACTTAATACTTCCATTGAACAGATAGCTAAAACTGCAAATCCTGTTATTGTACTTAATATTTTAAACGGAGAGAGTTTAGAATTTAGATCTATTACTCAAGCAGCAAAGTTTTTGGAAGTTCACCCAGAAATAATACGTAGACATATAGTAAAAGAAAAGCTTTATTTAGATAAATATCTTATAACAAAAGTATCTAAGTAATTTACTATATAGATATGTTTATCTATATAACTAGTTTATAGTCTCCTTAGATAAAGGACGATCTATATCTAACATAGTACGAAGATCACCAACTGCTAACTCTAGATTAGTTTATGGTCAAACCGCAATAAAACATAAAGAATATTTTGATTACGTATTAAGTTTCTTTACTCCTTATTGTGCAAATGATTATATACCTCAATCTAGATTAGTAGTGGATAATAGAACTAAAAAAACTTATAGTGCTATATCTTTCACAACTATGCAACTTCCCTGTTTTAATATATATAGAGAATTATTCTATGATGCAAATAAGAAAAAAATAGTTCCAGAAAACATAAGAGAATTGTTAACTCCTCGTGGTTTAGCTTTTTGAATTATGGATGATGGAAGTAAACATGGTAGTGGTTTACATCTAAGTGTTTATGGATTTTCTAATGCAGATGTCGATAAATTAATGTTTACTCTACAGGACAAATTTAATCTTAGATGCTCTATACATTATAACAGGGATAATAAACCCCGTATTTATATATTTAAAGAATCTATGGATTCTTTAATAACTTTAGTAAAACCTTATTTTATTAAAGAAATGTTATATAAATTAGGTTTATAAAGCTGTCATTCATTCTCCCTGGGAGATACTTGAAATTGACAATCGATTTATTACCTTTCTATGCTATTTTAAGATCTATTCCTAATAAATTATTAGGAGTTATCGCAATGTTAGCTGCAATATTAATTATTTTAATATTACCTAAGGCTGACCTAGGTTTAACAAAGGGTTTACAATTTAGACCTTTAAGCAAGGCGGCTTTCTACGTCTTTTTAGTGAACTTTTTAATATTAATGCAAATAGGTGCTAAACATGTAGAAAGTCCTTTTATAGAAATAGGACAACTAAGTACTGCTTTATATTTTTCTCATTTCTTATTTATATTACCGGCAGTAAGTATATTAGAAAATACTCTTGTAGATTTAGAATTACAAAATAATGCCAAAAATATATAGGGTTAATGCTATGTATAGCTTGCTTTTTACTACAAAGTAGTGCTGTGTAGCCCCTCCGGGGCTCGTGGTATTTTTTTTTTTTTTTCGAAAAAAAAATACTACACACGAACGAGTAAAAAAAAAATAAAGTTTTCTTTATTTTTTTTTTATTGCTAGAGCGAGGGGCGCTAGCTCTCCGTCTCCGATTCCGTAGGAATCGGAATACGGAGAGCTTGCGCCTGGAATACTCGTTAGCAGCGTCTGCTAAGTAAGGCACTGCTTTGTAGTACTAGCAAAGATTAAGATTGTAAACGGTTTTACACGGTGATTGCAGATCATTTGAATGAGGTTCAATTCCTCCTTAATCTTTATTTTATTTAGTAGTGCTGTAGTGCTAGCACTAGCACTAGCAAGTTTGAGCAAGCTCTTGCTTGCTGATTATTTTTTTCTGTGCTTCTGTGCGAAGCATACAGAAAAAAATCAGAAGGACTATTACTCTAACTTATATAATTATTAAAGGTAAAAAAAAACAATACGAGCTTGCTGATTATTTTTTTCTGTGCTTCTGTGCGAAGCATACAGAAAAAAATCAGAAGGACTATTACTAGACGAAGTCTAGCCCCCCCTCCAGAAGAATGCCTCCCGGAGGGAATATGGCTACTGACAGTTTATTATTATAGCTTGCGAGTCCATCCATATCCCTTTGGGATCAGTAGGACTACTAACTGTATGTTTTAATCCTTTATTAATTATAGATTAACTAATATTTAGAATATACAAATAAGTTACTACTACAGATGAATTTTTTTTTATTGTAGTTTTAGTACCTTAGCACGTAGTATCGCTTGCGAGCAATTTCGTTGTAGGCTTAACTATACTATAATAATTTCACTAAATAGCCACGATAGTGGTTATTTTAAAGATTGGGGCTGCTTTTCTGCTATAGCTGCTTCTTGCTTTATAGGTATAAAGCAAGAAGCAGCTAAGCAAACAGAAGTAGCTGACAAAATAAATATTTGTATTTAAAATGTTTTAGAATAGTACTTTTATGGCTGCTAGCTTGCGTATTTGAACTTTTCTCCAGGTGAACGAAGTTTCTAGTAGGAGTACACTTCGTTAGAGGGAGGCGCCCCCGAAGAAGTACCCCCTCTTCGCACCGTCCCCCTCTAGTATCGCTACCTAGAATGGAGTTCCTATCCTACGGAGAGCTTGTGCCAATATATCGGCTAAGCAGAAATTCGCAAGCTAGCAAACTAGAAGTATATGCTACGTATATTGCACCACTAGTAACCATAATCGAATAATTTGATAGATCAGGCTAGATAGCTTATTACTGCTTGCGAGTCCATCCATATCCCTTTGGGATCAGGAGGACTACTAAGTAGCAGATATAATCTAACCCACGTTATCATTTTTTTTATTTAGTAATAGCTATCCCGATCCCCGACCCTCTCTCCGGGGGGAAAAAATCTTTTTACTATTCCGAGCTTTCGCGCTTCGTTCCCCTAACGAAGTGTATGAATGCCACCCAGAGGGATATGGAATCGGCAGATTTTTTTTCTTCGAAGGCGCTAGCTCTTCAGCCTACCCCTCGCTATCGGGGATGGGGATGAAACGAAGTTTACTCTTCGTTCACATGAGCTCTCAGAAGGATGCCCCCTTGTTTCTTTAACCCGCTATATCCCTCCGGGATCAGCGAACAAAGTTCCCTCCTGCTTTTACTAATCCTAGAGGAGGAGCTTGCGTATACGAAGTCTCTTCGTGAAACGAATAGCGCCATATCCCTCCGGGTACGCAGGCTAAGGGTTAAAATATAATATGATTTTGTAGAACCGTTATCACATTAATTTATAGTGGGGAGCTCTAGCAAACTCGCTCGTAATTATTAATTAAAAATATTAGTTAATAACTTTTAAGTGAAAAATTATGTTCACAAAGAGTACTTTAATTATTTCCTAATTTTGTCTTTAGATAAGGAGAGTTGTTCCCACCAGCCTAATTTGACCTTAAGATCCCAAATGTCTATGGGTATGGAAAGATGATTTAATTCTACAAATGCTAAAGATATAGGTACACTATATTTAATCTTCGCTCTTTTCTCAGGATTATTAGGAACAGCTTTTTCAGTGTTAATTAGACTTGAACTTAGTGGACCTGGAGTACAATATATTTCTAATAATCAATTATATAACAGTGTAATTACAGCTCACGCTATATTAATGATATTCTTCATGGTCGACAATTGAAGACTATTTAATTTTAATTTTCAAGCTAGCACCCTTCGAATATTTTTTTCAAAGAAAAAAATTACAGAGGTCGCTCTCAATAATAACCAAAACAACACTATTACTATTACAAATAGTAATAATAATAATTCTAATAAAAATAACGATGAAGATAAAATACCACTATATACTAAAGTATATATAGAAAACCCTTTTAATAATAGAAATCTTATCTTAAAAGTATCGAAAAATCAAAAAGGTGTTTATGTTTGAGAAAGTAATGATCATGCTTATGTAGGACATTCTATCAATTTGTATAATAGAATAAGTTCTTACTTTATGCCATCTATTCTTCAAACTAAAGCACGTAGAGTGTTACGTTATTTTAATAAACACGGATTTCAAGATACAAATCTTACAATTTATATAATGGATGAGAATTCTAGCTTAGATGACGTTGTAAGCTTAGAACAGCATTTTATAGATACTTTAAAACCAAGTTTAAACGTAGATTTGGTGGCAAGCAGTTCTGGTTATCATGAACCAATGGGCCAAGAAATAAGAGATAGATTACGTAAACAAAGAGGTACTCCTGTATATATTTATAACGTAGAAGATTTTACTTTATTATATATATTTGAATCGAAACAACATATGTATGATTCAATAAGTATTCATCATAAAACTTTAAATAACTGTTTAGATGCAGGTACAGTGTATTTAGATACTTTATTTTTATCTTTGGATTTAATAGAAGAATCTGAAAATACGAATTTATTAACTCTAGAGGGAATAAAAGAGTTGGTAAATGAAAAACGTGCATTATATACAGTTAAACATCCTGCTTCTATTTCTATTTTAGCAGAATTTAAAGACGATTCAAGTAAGAATCTGGAATTTTCATCGTTAACAAGTTTAGCTAATCACTTAAAAGGAGATCGTGTAACTATTAGACAATATTTAAAAGGTGTAAAATCAGGTTATTATAGAGGAAAATGAAAATTTACATATAAAGATTAAATAGAAAGGCATGGCCGGGTAAGGCAGAAATGCTTTACTTTATTTTCACTATATGCAGGAATCCCCTTAGAGCCTTTAAAACTAGTACCGCAGACTATATGTTAGCAGTGGAATACAGTGACATTTTAAAGGATTGGGTAATCCGCGGGAAACCAAAGATAATTTTGTTATCGAGTAGGATCCTGAGAGACTACACGTGAAATATCTTAGTGTATATTTTATAATATTCAAAGATAAAGATATAGTCCGTACATATTCGAAAGATTATGAGTAAACGTATGCCTGCATTAATAGGTGGATTCGGAAATTTTCTAATGCCTTTAATGGTAGGAGGTCCTGACATGGCATTCCCTAGATTAAATAATATTAGTTTCTGATTATTACCTCCTAGTTTATTATTATTAATATTCTCTGCTTGTATTGAAGGAGGTGTGGGTACAGGTTGAACACTTTTGAAGGATAAGGTGTTGCTCTTTGGTAACTTAGAGGCAATAAAACTCTACTCGATGCGTGAAACCCTTGAAGTTTATATAGCTTATACTATTATCTACTCACTTTTAATTTTAGTAGTAATAATGTTAATAGTATTCTTAGGTTTTCTTATAAAAAACCTAAGTACAAGACAATATGCCTGGGAACTAACTAAATTAATGTTTAGAACCCATCAGAGACTAAACGTAGAGCATCCTAATGAAAATAATAATTTATTTGACCATTCTAAATCAATTAATAGATTTAAATATTACGAAAATAAAGATAATTTCCATCAATGATTAGTAGGTTTTACTGATGGTGATGGAAGTTTTTCGATTGTCAGAGTAGCTGAAAGAAAATGAACCCTATTTTTTAAATTAACTCAGAGTACTTATAATTTAAGAGCTATACATTTTATTAAAAATCAATTAGGCGTAGGTTCAATTTACGTAGATAGCGATTGTAATAAAGCAGATTTTAGGATAAGAGATAGAAAAACTATAGGTGCTACGATTTTACCTATTTTTGATAAATATCCTCTATTGACTAGTAAATACTTTTCATATTTAAAATTTAAAAAAGCATATGAAATATTAGAAAATCCCAATTTATCTACTCAAGATAAAGATAATTTATTACTAGCACTACAAAAAGAACAAATGCCTTTAGATTATATTTCTCCTGCATGAAAAACAGTAAACTATGAAGTTAATGATACAAATAAAGCTAAATCTGTTATGAGTAAATATTGACTTATAGGTTTCACTGAAGCAGAAGGAAGTTTTTATCTTGTAAATAAAGCTTCTACTCGTATTGTTCATGCCTTTGAAATAACTCAAAAATTAGATTTTATCGTTTTAAAAGCTATAGCTCATATATTGGGTATAAGTGTAAGTAGAAAAAAATTACGAGCTTCGCGCCACACAGTAGTTACTACAAATTCACGGGCTATTTCAAATATAATAGATTACTATAGTAAAACTATGAAAGGTATAAAAGCTGTAGAATTTAGAATTTGAGCTAGATCTTATGTGAAATATAAAGGTAACTATGAAAAATTAAATAGTATAAGAGAAAATATAAGAGTTTTCAGACAAATCAGGCTCCGCTCTTAATGACAAATTTAAATATAAAGATTAAGATCTAGAATGGATTAGGATGAAGGTATAGTCCAAACTATCATGAAAATGATAGAAATAACGATAGTATTTAAAAGAGTATGCTGCATATTTTATAAAATATGCCGCGACTAAATATGAGGTTATAAATACAAAAATGTTATCCCCCATTATCAGGATTACAAAGTCACAGTGGACCAAGTGTAGATCTTGCAATATTTACTTTACATTTAACAGGGGTAAGTAGTTTATTAGGATCAATAAATTTCATCACAACAATTGTGAACATGAGAACACCAGGAATAAGATTACACAAACTAGCCTTATTCGGATGAGCCGTAGTTATAACAGCAGTATTACTTTTATTATCATTACCTGTATTAGCTGGTAAAATACTGCCAGTGTTAAATTTGGCAAATTGCTGGAAACAGATATATTTATTTATTATATCTTTATTAGCAGGATGCTTATTTTATTCTAAATTATTAAGTATCTTCAGAGACTATTCGCCAAAATTTGTATGTTTTAAATCTTATTTAAATATAGATCGTAAATTCTTTTCTGTAAAAAGAAAAATTCCATCATGAGGTACGCCTACTAATAATGGAGAATTTGATCCTAAATTTTCTTCGTATTTAGCTGGTATAATTGAAGGAGATGGTACTATTATAGTACCTAAAAGAGAAAGATCACTTAAAGGTGACTTATATTACCCTTCAATACAAATAGTATTCGATTCGAGAGATTTTCCTTTAGCTTTAATGTTACAATCTAAATTAAATCATGGATCTATTTCTAAAAAAAAAGGTTCTAGTGCTTATGTCTTAACAATTAATAAATTAGAAGGTATATTTCTAATAGCCAATGTTATAAACGGTTATATGAGAACTCCTAAGATTTATGCTTTACATAGATTAATTGATTGATTAAATCTAAGATTTGATTTTAATATAACCAAGAAAAATAAAGATATAAGTGATATAAATTCTAACAGTTGATTAGCAGGGTTTATAGACGCAGATGGTCATTTTTCAGTAAGAACGACTTTAGTAACGGAGCAGGCTTCGCCTACTAAATATCCAAAAATAGAATGTAAATTTGAATTATCGCAAAGACAAAATGATCATAATTATGAAAATAATTTGGAATATTTGAGTCTAATTGCGGACTTTTTATCTTCTACTGTTAAAGAAACCAGAATGAATAGGCCAAACCCTGAATATAGAGTTAGAACTACAAATGTAGATAGTAATTTTATATTAGTTCAATATCTTGAGCAATATCCTTTATTTTCTAGTAAATATTTAAACTATAAAGATTGAATAAAAGTATTGTCATATTTTAAAGCCAAAAGTCATACAAAATCTGAGTCTATTAAAGCTATAGTTGAAATTAAAGCACAAATGAATAATAAAAGAACAGAATTTAATTGAGATCATTTAAATAATTTATATAACTTATACAAATAAAACATAGTCCCAACAATATGGCGACATATTGAGTGTCTGCCTTAAACAGTTTTGTTTATGAGGTTAATTAATTAACCATGAGACCTGGTCTAGCAGGCCAAGAATATTTTTTTGGGTATTACTATGGTATTAACTGATAGAAATTTTAATACTTCATTCTTTGAAGTAGCCGGTGGTGGAGACCCTATATTATTCCAACATCTTTTCTTAAGAGATATTTTAATTAATTATTATATTTTAGCTATTATTCCAATAATTAAAATAGCCAAAAAATCTAGCTTTTTATTTAAATTAAATTATAGTACTTCTTCAACAAGTAATTTTTGTTTAGAATCCTTTTACTCCAAATATAATGAACATTTACCTGGCAATACCTCACCCTCAAAAAAATTCTTAACTTGATTTATAGGATTTACAGAAGGTGAAGGATCTTTTATCGTAAATAATAGAGGTGATCTTTGTTTCGTTATTACACAAAGTAACCTAGATATCTATGTATTAGAATATATAAAAGAAATTTTAGGGTTTGGTAAAGTAATACCTCAATCTAAAACTACAAGTAGATATGTTACTCAAAATAAAAAAGAAATAGAATTGCTTGTTCATTTATTTAACGGTAATCTTATATTACCACGTAGAAAGGAAAAATTTGAAGAATTTGTAAAAGGATTTAATACATGAGTAACTAAAGGAAGAATTCAATTAAATACAGTTGAAATAAAACATACCTATATTTTACCTAGTTTAGATAACAACTGACTTTCAGGTTTTACTGACGGAGAAGGTTGTTTTACTTGTTCAATAAATAAAGATAAAGGATTCAGTTTTAATTTTAATATTTCTCAAAAATGAGAGCAAAATGTTAAAATACTAGAACATCTCTGTTCATTATTTAATGCAGGTAAAGTATCCAAACATAGTTCTGATAATGCCTATGAATATAGAATAGGCGGATTAGAAAATTGTAGAAATGTATTTACTTATTTTAATAACTATAACTTAATAACGAAAAAATCTGCTTCATATGTAGCATGAAAAGAAGTACATGGTGATTTATTAAATAAAAATCACTTAGATCCTATAAAACGAGTTGAATTAAAAGAAAAAGCTAAATTAATTAATAAATTTAATTAAAGTATAGGGAAAAAAAGTCAAGGTTTAACGTATAAGTTATGAAACTCTCAGGACAGATGTAAAAAGATATAAGATCCGTAAGAGTAAATATTCTATATAGAATATACCTTAGATTTAGTTAGTATTTAGCGGATATTACTTGTAACTCTTAAGTATAATGCGTATATAATAAAGTATACGTTATTGTACATGTTAATAGATAACATAAGGAAAAGTTAATATAAATACTAGCAACACTAGTGTTAACGGTCAATGAATATTCTCATTCGAAGACCGTCGGTTATTTAAGTGACCGCTACAGACTGGTTCACTGGTGGGTAGCTGAAATGCTGCTTAATGTACAGTCGGTTTCTTCCGTATTTCCGATATACGCACAAGCCCATGATTATTATATCACTGGTACCTGGATTTAACAAGAGAAAAACAAGTAAGTTAAATTTGAAGAAATGGATTCTTCGGTCAAAAATGGCCCTTTAAATTCAATTTATCGCAACAAACTATAAGCGAGGAGTTCGTTTTATATTTATTAGGTACTATGCACATAAGTTGTACTTTGTTGTACACCGTTATAGTAAAAATCCTAAAAATTTACGATAATTCGCAAGTAACCAACGCGCTTAGCACGCTAGTAGGAACTTCAGAGGCCATACGTTTGTTAAACATAAAATCAATTCATAATCTTAGTAAGTCCCCTAATAGTTTAAGATTTAAACAATGACTAGCCGGATTAATAGACGGAGATGGTTGTTTTTCATTATCTAAAAAAGGTTATGCTAGTTTAGAAATTACAATGGACATTCGAGATGAGTGTGCTTTACAAGCTGTAAAAAACGTTTACGGAGGTTCAATTAAATTAAGATCAGGTGTCAGTGCACTAAGATATAGATTACATAGTAAAGAAGGTTTTCTAAATCTTATTAATGATGTAAACGGTCATATAAGAAACCCTAATAGATTGATACAATTAAATTATATTTGTGTAAAATATGATATAGTATTAAAATATCCTGAAAAGTTGACTAGAGATAATGGTTGATTATCGGGATTTTTCGATGCAGATGGGTCAATTACTATAAAGAGTACAGATGGACAATTATCTATTTCTGCAGGCCAAAAGACATCTGAGTTATTAACACCTTTAGTTGAACAGTTTGGGGGTTATGTCTACATAGATAGAGGTGGAAATGGTTCATTTAAATGATATGTGACTAAGAAAGAAGATGTACTTAACCTGATAGAATATTTTAAAAAATATCCCTCTAGATCAGCTAAAAATAATAGATTGCACTTAGTGCCTAAGATATATGAATTGAAGAGTATGAAAGCTCATACTGCGCCTTCAGGGTCTTTATTAGCTAAAAGCTGAGAGACTCTTATGGCTAAATGAAAAAATTACGGATAAATTATGTTTAAAGATATGGTCCAAACATTTTAGTGTTACACGTTACACACTAAAATGTAGCATCCCGAGGTAAAAATTATAAGCCTCATAATGTTGCTGTATGCTGGAAACACTTCGATATCAAGTTTTAAATACTCCCCTTTCAAAGATATAGTAAAAAAGTTAAAACAATGAAGTCAATCAGCAGGTAACACTTTTAAGGTTAACCTTAAAAGTGGAACCTCAGAGACTATATGCGACAATACTGAAACAATAAAAAATATTTCTATTCATGTGGCTACTCATTTAAAACCCCTAAACGATGAACAATTTGGGCATTATTTAGCTGGTTTGATAGATGGAGATGGGCATTTTAGTAGCGAAGCTACTAAACAACAATTAGTCATTGTATTTAGTTCACCTGACGTTAAATTAGCCTATTATATAAAAGAAGTAATAGGATTTGGTAATGTAAAAAAAGTTAAAGATAAAAATGCTTACTTATATATTATATCTAACAAAGAAGGTTTATTTAGAGTAATTAATTTAATTAATGGTAAATTGAGAACTTTAAATAAATTTAATCAAGTTCTTAATAATATATTAGCTTACCCTACATATGCAAAAGAAAATCTAGAATTTAAAATAAATGATTCTAATAATTTATATAATCATTGAATAGCCGGATTTTCGGATGCAGATGCTAGTTTTCAAATAAAAATTATTACTAGAGATGATAAGCCTAGACCTGAAATTAGATTAAATTACCAAGTAGTACGCTCCGCTAAAAAAGATAATCCTATATTGTTATTATTAAAGGAATTTTTTGGAGGTAATATAGGTTATAGATCAAGTCAGGGTACTTATTATTATGGATCAACTAGTTTTGGTTCAGCTAAAAAGGTGATTAATTATTTTGATCATTTTCATTTACAATCTAGTAAACATATTAATTATCTTAAATGAAGAAAAGCTTATTTACTTATACAAAAAAAAGATCATTTAACGGAAAAAGGGTTAGATAAAATAAGAAAATTAAAAATTTCTATGAATAGAAATTCAGTATAAGATAGAGTCCTAACAAAGATGTAAATCTTTGAGTATTAATTATAATAGATCTAGACATTAAGTTAAACTTCCTAATATTAGTAGGACTAACTCTATGTTTTATTTACGACTATTAAATTAATCAAAATTAATGTTATATATTAATCGTGCCAGCTTTCGGTATAATTAGTACAACTATCTCAACTAATTCAAATAAACCAATATTTGGGTACATAGGAATGGTCAATTGGCCTACGTTAATTAATAATTACGTAAAACCCCTCTATATGCTGGGAACCTCTAACATCTTAAATACTAGAAATAATAAGTATTTCAGTGAAAATTTTAAGGATATTACAATGAGCAATCAGCAGGTAAATAAATTTATATTGTTTATAAAGGAGATTACTCTCTTTATATATTTTATTTTTTATAACCTCAGAGACTACACGAGGGGAATCTTTCAATCTGAAAGATTAAGATATAGTCCAATATTTTATAAAAGTACTCGAAGATCGTATAATAATGCAGTACCTGTAAATAAAGTATTTAAAAGAAATTACTCTATTGATAATCGTTTACATAAACTAGATCCTAATTGGGTGACAGGATTTGTAGACGCTGAGGGTTGTTTTTCTACAATAATAGAAGTATCTGAGGATCTAAAACGAAAAGTTAGAGTTTCCTTTGAAATAAATTTACACGAAAAAGATGAACAAATCTTGGTAAGTATTAAGTCTTTTTTTGGTGTAGGACAAGTATATAACAGATCAGATAAAAAAATTTCTATATACAGAGTAACTAATGTAAACTACATAAAAGATAATATAATACCTCATTTTATAGAGTACCCTCTTATGAGTAAAAAAGCTCTAGATTTTTTATTATGATCAAAGGTTATAGAAATTATTCTGAACAAAGAGCATCTAAGTGAGGAAGGATTTTTAAAAGTACTTTCTTATTATGCATATATAAACACTGGAGTGTCCAAAAAGGTTCAAAAATACTATCCTAATATTATACCTGCGGATAAACCGGATACGTTTTTACCTGAAACTTTGCATCCTCAGTGAGTATCTGGATTTGTAGCGGGGGATGGAGGGTTTTCTATTTACATTAGATCTGCTAAGGATTATGTAATCTCAGAAAAAGTATCTTGTAGATTTCACATTGCTCAACACATTAGAGACTTAGAGCTAATGAAATTATTCATAAAATTTTTTGATTGTGGTTCTGTAGGAGTAAGATCTAATAAAGCTACACCTAGATGTGACTTTTACGTACAAGATTTTTTTCTTATAGTAGAAAAAATCTTACCTCATTTTGATACTTATCCGTTATTAAATTTAAAACAGCAAGATTATCTTTGTTTTAAAGAATGTGTATCTATTATTAAGTCGAAAACCCATTTAACTCGTGAAGGTTTAAATAAAATTAAAAGTTTAAACTTAGAGATGAATTCTAATAGGTTAAAATAATACTTTATTTACGTAAAATATCGCTATGCTATGATGTCTATAGGAATACTAGGATTTATAGTATGAAGTTGTGTTATGGCTTCACCCTATAGTGATATAGGGAGTACAATTAATTTCGCTATATGCTGGAACAGTTTAGTGCTAATTAGTACCTTGTATGGTAAAAATCTAATTAGCTATACTCAATCAGCAGACAATCTGTCCCTGTATTCCTTAAAGGATAACAAACAGAGTGTCTCAGAGACTACACGCGAAACATCTTTTAAATTTTCCGCATTTCATATTTATTATAATACATTATTTAAAAATAAAGACCCTTTATCTGATGAATGATTAACTTGATTTATTGGGTTTGCAGAGGGGGATGGAGCTATTCAAACCTACGATGAGGGTAAAAGAGTTCGTTTTGTTCTTACTCAAAAAGAAAGTGATATACTTCATAAAATACAATTTAAATTTAACATAGGTGTTGTTAAACATTTTCCTCAAGGAAAGAGTGGAAAAAATAATGATTTTTATAGATGAATGGTAGATAACCCTTCACATATTTTACTTTTAGCTTTATTATTTAATGGTAATATAGCTCAAAGCCATAGAATTAAACAATTAGCTCTATGAGTTAATGCTTTAAATAATCGTTTTGGTTCTGAAACTATAAAGTTAAATAATACTCCTGTTCCAGTTACATTACAGGATGGTTGATTATCAGGGTTTACTGATGCTGAAGGATGCTTTAATGTATCTATTACAGCTAACTCTAGATATACATTAGGTCATGTTATAAAAATGCGTTATATATTAGATCAAAAAGATGGTGTTATACTAAATAAAGTATACGAATTATTTGGATTTGGTAAAGTAACATTAAGATCTGGAACTAAGGATGTTTATCGTTATACAGCTACCGGATTTAAAGCATTGCATGATGTGATAGTATACTTTAAATTATTTCCATTACAAACTAAAAAAGCTTTTTCTTTTGAAAAATGATTAATTGTTCATAACCAAGTGTATAATAAATTACATTTAACTGATGAAGGATTATCACAAGTAAGAACTCTGCAAAAACAAATTAATTTAAATAATAGTACGACAAATAAAGTAGGAGCGGCGCTAGAAAAAAAATAATTTATTATTTTTTTTTTAATCGCTACAAAGATGAAGATATAGTCCGACACTTCTTGTGAAAGAAGCATACAGAGCTAGCACCTTGTATGGGTAAATAAAAAAAAATATTTATTAACGGTTTGGCATCACATGTACACAGTTGGATTAGACGTGGATAAACTTGTGTTCACGGTAAAAATCTTGCTATATGCTGGAAACTCTTGATTAAGTAGTCCACTCGTTTTTATAGCGTTAGGCACAATCTACTTATATTTAACAAGACAATCAGCAGGAAACTTTTTTTGTTTTAGTACAATGGCTAAGGCCGCTACTAAAAATACTTATAATAAATGATTTGAATTACCTAAAATATCTGAGCATGTCCCTATTCATAATAGTAATCTTAATGATGAAGAGCTTGGTTATTTTTTAGCTGGGTTAATAGAAGGTGATGGTTGATTCGGTAAGAAAGAACTACATATAGTGTTTTCCGAAAATGATTCATCTTTGGCTTACCTTATTAAAAAACGTATAGGTCACGGTAATATATATAAAATTAAAGATAAAAAAGCTGTGAGATATATTTGTAAAAATAAAGAAGGCTTATCTATTATTTTATCTTTAATTAATGGGAAATTTGTAAGTAATTATAAATATGAACAATTAATTAAACATAATTATAGTGAAGATTTTAATATTAATATATTACCTCCCTTAATGTCTTTATCTTTAGATAATTATTGATTGGCGGGTTTTACTCAAGCTGATGGATGTTTCCATATAAGTGTTGTAAAAAGTAAAACACACAAAGCTGGATATAGTATAAGATTAGAATTTTCTTTAAAGCAAAATGATGTATTACCTTTAAGATTATTATATAATGAATTAGAAATGGGTAATCTTTCTCAATATCATACAGGTGTATGATGTTATAAAAGTACAGGATATAAAACTGCAGCTCATTTAATTAATTACTTTGATAAATATAATATTTTTGCTGGTAAATATGTAGATTATATTAAATTTAGAAAAGTTTATATTATGATAACAGAGGGTAAACATTTAGAAGAGAAAGGTATCAAAAAAATTAAAAGTATTTCATCAAAAGGATCCTCAGAGACAAGCACGCAAGAAATTTAACATATTACGTTAAATTAAGATACTGTCCAAATTACTAAGTTCGACAAGAGCTTACTTTACAGCAGCTACATTAATAATAGCTGTACCTACAGGTATAAAAATATTCTCATGATTAGCTACTTGCTATGGAGGATCTATAAAAATGACACCTTCTATGTTATTCTCATTAGGTTTTGTATTTATGTTTACAATAGGAGGGTTAATAAAAAACCACTTAGCTCTCCCTTTAAAGATCGCTATATGCTGGGAACTTCTGACAATTATACTACTAGAATTATATTCAGTGACAATGTATAATTTTGAACAATCAGCAGGGAATCTACGGGTATTTAATGCTTTAGTAGGACCCTTAGAGACTACACGCGATCCTCGTAATATATTTACGAGAAGATATAGTCCGTGAAATAAAAATGCATTAATAGGCTCCGCCTCTTCATTTAGTAACAATAGTTTTAATTCAAAAACTATTTATAGCTTACGTAACCATTACTCAACTTCTAGTAAAGAAGATAATACAAAAAATTTCGTAGCTTTAGCTGTATTCCCGCCGAAGGCGGGATACACTTCGTTAGTAGCAACACTAAAGATATATTCTCAATTTAAAGAGGATAGATCTTCTATTTTAAAAGAACAAAAAGATAAATCAGGGATTTACTGTTTAATAAATAACATAAACGGGCATTCTTATATAGGTAGTTCTATTAACTTAGCTTCTAGAATGAAAAATTATCTTAACAATACTTTCTTAAAAAGTAGACAAAATGCTAATATGCCCATTGTAAAAGCTTTACTTAAGTATGGTCAATCTAACTTTACTTTACTAATAGTGGAGTATGTAGAACCCCAGGTTTTAACTGTTAGAGAGACTTATTTTATAACATCTATATTGCCTTATTATAATGTATTAAAGCAAGGTTATTCTTCTTTAGGATATAAGCATACAGAAGAAACTAAACAATTATTATCAGAATTGGCTAGTAATAGAGTACATAGTGATACAACTAAAGGTTTAATAGCTAAAGCTTTAACAGGTGAAAATAACCCTTTTTATAATAAAAGTCATTCTATGGAAAGTAAAGTAAGAATGATAGAAGCTAAATCAGCTTATCCTGTTTATATTTATGATTCCTTTAAAAATTTATTGGTTATTTTCCCTTCCGTTTCATCTTTAGCTCATTTAATTAAATCTAATCACTCTACTATTGTTGAGGCTATAAGAGAGCAAACTATATTTAGAGGTGAATGATATTTTACCAATATACCTTATAATATAAGTGATAATCCTTTAATATCTAATTGAACACATAAAGAATGTAAAGAATTAATATTAGATATTAATAATATGAGTCATATTAGAAAAGGAATATTTGTGTACGATACTAATAAAAATTTCATACGTAAGTATGAAGGAGTAACGGATGCACAAAGAGACTTAAATATTAGTCATAGTACAATTAAAAAATATGCTAAAATAGGGGGTTGTTATAATGGTTACATATTTAGTTATGAAAGATTAAATGATTAATGTATTTTATTCGGTTAAAAATTATAAATAGACCCATTAGGGGATCACTGACCTAATGAAACGACAGTGAGTGGTATATTACTATTTTTGGTTTCATTTATTTTATTAAATAAAAATATACTTAATGCTTTGGATAGATTAAGGGCTTCGCCTACTAACAAGGCCTTGAAAATATACGAAAATTTCTATAAAGATAGAAAAGATTTATATAAAGAGTTTAAAGAAGATAAAACAGGATATATTTACATGATAGTTAATAAATTGAATGGTAAATGTTATGTAGGAAGCTCAAGATCAATTAAAACTAGACTATATAACTATTTTAATTTGGCCTTGGCTGCTGCACAAAAAGGAAGACCTATTTCAAGTGCTATTATAAAATACGGGCTTGTTAATTTTGCTTTCATTGTTTTAGAGAAAGTAGATTTAAATGTACATAACTTAGAAGAAAGAGAAACTTTTTGGTAGTCCGTAGGACTCAGCACGCTCTCAATTAATTAAACCTGAATATAATGCAGTGAAGGAAGCAGCTAGAAATATAGGCGTCCCACATCTGCAAGACACTAAGTTAAGAATTTCAAAGAGTAGATCTTCAGCCTCTGTATATATTTACGATGAATTTAAAACACTGTTAGTTATAGTTCCTTCTTTAAGATCACTTGCAGTACAATTAGGAAGTTCTTCTATTAGTATAGCTTTAAAGAGAGCTATGGCAGATAAATCTTTATTTAGATCTTCTTGATATATATCCAATCAACTCTTTAATGAAAACGATAAACCTTTAATGGAGGTTGATTCTATTGAGTATATGAGTTTAATAGAAAAAATGAAGAGTCAAAAACATATTAGAAAAGCCATCTTTGTATTTAAAGATGGAGAATTTCATCCTTCGGCAAAAAATATGATGGAATACCGGCTGCAGCAAAAGCTTTAAATATTTCTCATGATACAATAAGATCTAATATTGAAAAAAAATACTACGTACAATGGGTACTTATTTAGTTACCATAGAAGTAACTAATATAATTAAATCGAACACATACACGTGAGTGGTGTTGTGTTAGCTAATGCTTCACTTGATATAGCCTTCCACGATACTTATTATGTAGTTGCTCAAATGGGCCTGAATGGTATATCTTCTTTTAAGTGCTATTTTGCAACTGACTATATGCTGGAAACTGTATTATTTGCATATTGTTTACTATTTATTTATACGGCTTATCTTTATAAATTAGATGTTAGTAAGAATATTTTTCTTTTAAATAGTCAAAATAACAATATAGCAATAAGTTCTGAACTTATGAATACACAATCAGCAGAAAACTGAAAAGGATTCTCAGAGACTATACGTCAGTTACCTGATACTGAAGATTATAAATTTTGAAATTGATTTGCCGGTATAATAGATGGGGATGGAAATTTTGATATTAGAACAAATTCTACTAATAAACAAAGAGTTCTTAAACAAATCAGAATAAAATTACATAATAGAGATATTAGAATTTTAACACACATACAAAATTATTTACATATAGGTAGAATTAGAGCAGATAAAAATAAACCTTATTCAATATATATAGTATCTACAAAAGAAGAGATGAAATATATTTTAGAACATATTAATGGATTAATCAGACTTAAAGTACCAGGTTTTAAAGAAGCTTGTGCTTTATATAATCTAGATTATATTGAAGCTGATTATAATATAAAATTATATGATCCTTATTATGCAGGTTTAATAGATACTGACGGTTCTATAGTATTTAATTATGCTGGAAATAGAATAGAATGTAATTTGGAATTTGAATATAATGAATATTCTTCCAAGTTAAATTTTGATAATACTCTATTAAATTCTAAACCTACTATTATTAAACGTAAAAGATCAAACTCCTTATCCCAAAGGGATCAGCGCGCTTCGCTAGAAAAAGAATTCTCATCTATAACCTTTAAATTTCAAAATGTTAATAATATGTTATTTATATATGATTACTTTATGCATAATAGATTATATTCTGATATTAAATTTTACAGAGTAAGTAAAATTAAACCTTTCATAGAAATTAGGGGATATAAAACATCACCTAAAGGTAGTATAGAACATAAAATATACTCAGATTTCATGATTAATTGAATTAAATATAATAACCCTTTATGATATAAAGTACCTTTTGTTACCAAACATTTGGGGGTTAGCCCTAGTCCATCCATATCCCTTAGGGATCAGGAGGACGAGCAAGCTCCTGAAAATAAATAACATATTAATTACAGGTAAAGATATAGTCCACAATTTTATTAAATACTAAAAATAGCATTTCCACTACGTATTAAGTATGGGAGCTGTATTCGCAATGTTTGCTGGTTGATACTTCTGAATACCTAAAATATTAGGTTTAAATTATAACTTAAATTTAGCTAAAGTTCAATTCTGACTTTTATTCATAGGGGTTTTTCTAAAGGGAAGTACTTTTGTAATGAAGGATAGATTACATAGATGATTTTCTACAAAGCGTAGAAATTCTCAGTTTGATCCTAAAGAGTTTGAATTATTTTTTGAAAATGTTAACAAAGAAAAAAGAAATATATATAAAGAATTAAGAAAAAAATCAGGTGTTTATTTGTTTATAAATAACATTACTAATGATTTATATATAGGTAGTAGCACAAATTTAACTAGCAGAATGGTTAGTTATTATTACTATACTAACTCACAAAAACCATCTAAGTTAGTTATAATTAGAGCTATGAAAAAATATGGTTTAGATAATTTTTCTTTGGCAATTATAGAATTATGTGAAAAAGATCTTTGTTTAATATTAGAACAAAAATGAATTGATCATTATACACCTAAATATAATGTTTTAACTGTAGTATTCCCGGAGGGAATCGGCAATTCATTAGTAGCTTGCGCACACAAACATAGTATCGACACAATTACTAAATTAAAAGAAAAACTAAGCAAAGAGAATCATCCTAAGTTTGGTAGTGTGACTTCAACTGAGACAAAGAAAGCTATTAGTGACAGTATAAAGTATTTTTATACAGAAAATAGCCATCCAAGTAAAGGATTGAAAGGTTCATTAGCTCCTCAATATGGTATAGGAGGTAAATTCGTCTATTGTTATAATAGACAAGGTGAAGAATTGATTTTCCCTTCCATAAATGGAGCTAGACAACACTTCAAAGTTAGATGAACTCTTGTAAAAAATAATATGGATAAAAATGAATGAATAACTCTTAATGGTGAAGATTGATTAATACAATCTATCCCTAAACAAAATTAATTTGATTAGCCCCTCCCAATCCTTCTATATGCTGGAAACTCTCATAAAGCTTAAGTACTTATTAAATAAGTAAAAATCTTAAGTGTATCTAGACAATCAGCAGGAAACCAAAGTAACAACACATGTTATTAGTAGGATCCTCAGAGACTTCACGAAGGAGGTTATTTTAATTAATTAAAATAATCAATATATAGTCCACACAACATGTAATCTTACATTCTTCCCTCAACATTTCTTAGGTTTACAAGGAATGCCTAGAAGAATTAGTGATTATCCTGATGCTTTTGCAGGTTGAAATTTAATAAGTAGTATAGGTTCTATAGTAAGTGTAATAGCTGCATGATTATTCTTATATATTGTATATTCACAATTAGTAGAAGGAAAAGTGGCTTCTAGAAATCCTTGATTAACTCCAGGATTCTACACAGACGTATTACAAGCTAATTTAAATAGAAGCTACACTAGTTTAGAGTGAGGATTATCAAGCCCACCAAAACCTCATGCATTTGTAAGTCTACCTTTACAAAGCTAAAATCAGTACGTAGTGCGCCGTACGCCTATTTATATCTAGCTTTTCATAACAAAGCAGTAACCATATTCCCGGCGAATATCCCCACTTCGTCGGGATTAGACGAATAAAAAAAAATATATTTTTTTAGAGCGGACTTCGTTCGCGCCGCCAGACGAAGTCTAGCGCCATATTCCCTCCGGGAATTCGGGAATTAGGGGGAGGCTAGCTTCGCTAGCCTCCCTGCCTACTCGCTGGGTATATTAACGCTACATAGTACGTATAATATTCCTAGCTTTATATAGCTTGCTAATTAGTTGTATAGCCTGCTTTTCGTATTACCTAATTCCCGAATTCCCGAATTAGGATACACTTCGTTAGGGGTACACTTCGTTAGGGAATCGGGCAAGGCCGATTCCTCGTATACATGAAAAGCTAGATTTAAGTCTCATTAGCTCAATGGCAGAGCAGAATACTTCTAATATTTAGATCTTAGTTCGAGTCTAAGATGAGATAGGTATAGAGAAATCTATATTATAAAGATAATAAGTAGTCTATTAAATCAATAAAGAAAATTTTTTTATCGGCTATTTTTGCTTCTAGATCATAATATTTAATATCTAGCTTAGCTGGCTTAGCTAAAGCTATAAAGCTAAAGCACGAATTATAGAAGGAGGGTACGACTTCGTATAAATAGGAGTACGCTTAGATATAAAAAAAAATAGCCAGCTAAAGCTACTCTTTTGTGTGCGCGTAGGCTGGGACTATTCGTGGAGAGCATCTTCGCCCTCGAGTAAGGGGTCGGTAGTCCTACGGACCAGCAAGCTCGATTCGTTCCACTAACGAAGTGTATGAATGCCACCCTATTTTTTTTTACTAGTATTCCCTCCTGATCCCTAGCTTGCGTAGCAAGCTCGGGATATGGATGGGAGAGACTTCGTCTACGCAAGCTCGCCTAGAACAAAGTTCCTCCTTGCCATAAACTAAACGTATTAGATTATTCTATAAATAGTTTAATATATAGTATATAAGAGCTAGCTAGAACGAAGTCCGCTCTTATATACTTTTTATTTACCTACGAGTGACGCGTTGTGCACGTATTATAATTAAATTACAACAATAAAAAATATGAAGGCAAAAGCCCTAAAATTAATTAATCTTTTAACATATAAAGATATAGATATACCTAGACCTCATGTCTTTGTGAATCTTCCGTTAAAAAGTACGGTTTCACCGGTAGAGCTTACAGATATAACTTTAAAGATTAATGAACTATTACCTCAACTTTCTGATTTTATAAGTCAATTTCACAGTATCATCTTGACTAATAATATAAATGTTATAACAGATGCAGGCGGTAATATGTCATTAGATGTTCCTGGTACTATGTCGGACACTGATGCAGATAAATTTAGTAGAAGAATAAGTATTATTGATCGTTTAATAACAACACGTGGTCAAGAAATAAATGATTTATTACAGAAAGGATTAGAAATAGAAGGTAAATTAAAGAAAGAAAATGTTAACTATACTTCGCAAATATTAGATAAAGTCAATGAATTTAAGAGATTAAATGCTTCTTATAAACATTAATAGCTCTAACTTTAGCTTTATTCTTCTGTTATTTATCTAGTAGACGAAGTCTAGAGCTACGCCCTAGACTATTCCATCCTTCGGAGGAATTAGCAAGCTCTAGACTTCGTCTACTCCTCCCCCTAATTCCCGAATTCCCGAATTCCCTAATTCCCTAATTCCCTATTCCCTATTCCCGGCAGCTACGCAGCCGGGAATAGGGAATCGGGAATCGGGAATGGGGAATCGGGAATCGGGAATATGGCTACTGCTTCGTACACTAATTTAGTATTATTAATATTATAAGATTAAACAAAACAAAATAAAACATAGCTAGCTTACTATATTTATGCTTAGCTTATTTCTAGTTTGATATTTCATATCCCCCCTTCGGCGGGATCAGAAATTAGCAAGCTCTATTTAGGGACGAGCATGCGCCGTATTTTCGAGCTTGCGGATCCCGAGCTTCGCCCCCGGAGGGAGAGACTTCGTCTACAGCAAGCTCGGGATATGGATATGAAAATCGCCAACGGCGCTAGCTCGCAATCTAGAAAAATTTTTAGTGGTTTCTGACTCCTAATCCCGGAGGGATATTGAGCCGGAATTAGGGGAGGGGTAATATTCGTTACACGGAGAGACTTCGTCTACGCAAGCTCTAAAATAAATAACTTTATTTTAGAGCTTGCGGATCCCTGCGTAGCTGGGATATTACTCCTTCCTGCCTCCTACTAGCTATAGAAATCTGCCTAGTGAGTTAGCACACATTAACAAAGAAAGATGTAGTGCTTCCTTCGGAGCACTAGCAAATAAAAAAAAAATGAATTATTCTCCTACTATTATTTCAATAATTGAAAATATAATATTAATGTTACCCGCTTTATTAGTGGTAGCTTATGTAACTGTAGCGGAAAGAAAAACTATGGCAAGTATGCAAAGAAGACTTGGTCCTAACGCAGTAGGATTAAAACCCGTTTAGTCCCCCTTATTTTTAACTAAATTAAGGTAAACAGAGGATGAATTTCAAGAAAAGCTGTTAAGCTAACTTGAAGCGAAGCTTATTATTACTAATAAGAACGTTCAACGACTAAAGAGTATTTTTATATAAATACTTCAGTATTCTCCTTCTAATTTAATTTGTAATAGTATGACAGAAATACGAGCTTGCTAATCCCGCAGGGATACTCATTATAAAAAAAAAATTAGAAGAAAACATAGTCTGAACCATCTTGTGAGAGATGGATTAAGAGTAAAATCTTTATAACACAATTGATTACGGTCTTTTACAGGCATTTGCAGATGCTTTAAAATTAATCTTAAAAGAATATGTAGCTCCTACACAAGCTAATTTAATACTATTTTTCTTAGGACCTATAGTGACATTAATATTTGCTTTATTAGGTTATGCAGTTATTCCTTACGGTCCTGGACTATCATTAGGGGATATGGAATTAGGAATATTGTATATGTTAGCTGTTTCAGGTTTAGCTACTTATGGAATTTTATTAGCCGGGTGAAGTGCTAATAGTAAGTATGCTTTCTTAGGATCTTTAAGAAGTACAGCTCAATTAATTAGTTATGAATTAGTGTTAAGTTCTGTATTATTAATAATAATAATGATAACAAATAGCTTAAATTTAAATATAAATGTACAATTCCAAAAAATAGTATGATTAGCTTTACCTCTATTCTGTATATTAATAATATTCTTTATAGGTTCTGTGGCAGAGACTAATCGTGCACCATTTGATTTAGCAGAGGCTATTTAACCAGATTTGGCCTCTTTAAAGATCACAAATTGCTGGAATTTCTTAATTAAGAGAATCAGCAGGTAATCAACTTAAGTTGAATCTTCAGAGACTAGATGTGATCATTTAATATCGAGCAAGCTCGATATTAAATAAGGTATAGTCCAGACTTATATGAAAATATAAGATTAATAAATTCAAAATTATTACCCTCTAGAGTTAAATCTCCGGAGGCAATATGTATGTGTAACTACACTAATAAATATTTATTTTCTAGCCAGCAAGGCGGAACCCTTAAAATAACCAAAAGATTTTACTCAGACGCAAGTTCGCCTTCAATTAATATACCAACAGTAAACCCTACCCCTGTACTAGTTATAAGAACCTTGCATGATAAAGGTTACGTAGATTCTTATAAAGAAATTCTAAAGAATAAGGGGGGTATTTACTCCTTTATTAATACTGTTAATGGTAAACAATATATTGGAAGCGCTAAAGATTTTTATATTAGACTTAATGAACATTTAAACAATAAAAAGTCGAATTTAAGAGCTTGCTGAGTCCGAAGGACTATACAAAAAGCTTTTGACAAATATGGATTAGATAAGTTCAATTGAATTATTTATGAATATTTTAGCTATGAGACTAAAATATTAAGTAATGAAAGTTTAACTGAATTAGGGGCTTCGCCTACTAGTTACATAAAAGCGTTGGATTTTTCTACTCTTTATAATATGAAAAGAGAAGCTTCAAGTATGTTAGGTTATAAACATACGGATGAGGCTATACAGAAAATGATTGAACGCTATAAAGATAAAACTAATCATCCTATGTTTGGTAAAAGTCATAGCAAAAAAGTATTAGAATTAATAAGTAAACCCGGTGAGTTAAATCCTATGTTTGGTAGAATACATAGTGATGAAACTAAAAAATTAATGGCAAAAAAAAGAAATAAATATTCAAATGGTGTAGGAATCTTCGATTTAGAAGATAATCTAATCAAAAAATTTGATAATAATGTAGAATTAGCTAATTATTTAAATATATCTAAAGTAACTGTAGTAGTCCTACGGACTCAGCAAGCTATGAATTTAAATAATGAACTAATCTATAAAAACATGTACATATTTAAACCTATAAATTAATAATTTTGAGTATAAGGAATCTGAATTGGTAAGTGGATTTATGACAGAACACGCTGCAGTAATATTTGTCTTTTTCTTCTTAGCTGAATATGCTAGTATTGTATTAATGTGTATATTTACTAGTATTTTATTTTTAGGTGGTTATTTATTAGAATTTGACATTGTATATTGATTTGACTTATTAAATTATATATATGCATATATTTTCGATATAAACTGAATTACATCTTTAGAATATTTTAAATTAAGAGGAATTTTGACTAGTTCTTCTGTAGATGGCTTTTTACATAGTATAACTTTAGGTATAAAAAGCTCAATAATGGTATTTATATTTATCTGGGTAAGAGCTTCATTCCCTAGAATACGTTTTGACCAGTTAATGTCATTCTGTTGAACTGTGTTATTACCTATTTTATTTGCTTTTATAATATTAATTCCTTGTTTATTATATATATTCGGAATAACTGTAGTAAATGTGAACATGTTTTAGTAATTTTAGTAATTTTAGAGCCTGCTGATTCCCGCCTTCGGCGGAAATAACGTAGAAAAAAATACTGCATAGTCCTCCGGACTCAAGAAGAATATAGTCCTCCGGACTCAGCAAACACATAGAGTTAATCCATATTCCCGATTCCCGGCGTAGCCTCCCACTGGGTGGCATTCTTCAGGGGGGGCGAAGCTCGGGAATATGGATGGTATTATATATAAGCGTTCTACCAATATTATTGTTTGCTAGGCTATTCCCGATTCCCGATCCCATATTCCCGAGCTTCGCCCCCTAGTCCTACGGACCAGCAAGCTCGGGGGGCGAAGCTCGGGAATATGGATAAGTGCATAGCAGCAAGCTAAGGCAGGAATAGTGGAGGTAGAACAAGCAGCTACTGCTGTATTAACTCTTTATGATAAAGAGTATCAATAGCATACTCTTTATCATAAAGGCCATGAGACACATGTATATAGGCGGACATAGTAAATTATTTGAAGAGCAATAAATATCAATCTTCAACATATGTTATTATCCTCGTTAATTATTACACCTCTACTAGGGACAATGGTTGTAGCTAGTTCAGGATCATATAAAAATTCAGAGTTATTTACTAAAACGATTGCGCTTACTACTAGTGTTATAAATTTAATTATATCATTAGTTATGTTTATTTTATTTAATAACAGTACTAATCAATTTCAATTTGTACAAGAACACTACAATGTACAACTATTCGACATTTACTTGGGTGTAGATGGTATCTCTATATATTTTATATTATTGACTACAATAATAATGCCTATAGCATTATTATCTAATTGAGATTCTATAAAAGAAAATGTAAAATCTTATTTAATAATTATGTTATTATTAGAAACATTATTATTAGCAGTTTTTATGAGCTTAGACATAATGTCATTCTATATATTCTTTGAATCTATATTACCTCCTTTATTTATATTAATAGGTTTATATGGATCAGATAATAAAGTAAGTGCGAGCTACTATTTATTTTTATATACGCTGTGAGGTTCTTTGTTTTTACTACTGTCGATTTTAAGTACATCTTCTATAATGGGTAGTACAGATTTTGATACTTTATTTAAACTAAATTTTGAATATAAAACTCAAATATTCTTATTTATAGGAATATTTATATCATTTGCTGTAAAAACTCCTACAATATTTTTAAACAATTGATTATTAAAAGCTCACGTTGAATCTCCTTTAGGTGGAAGTATTGTATTAGCCGCAATAGTATTAAAATTAAGTCTATACGGTGTATTTAGATTAATATTACCTATATTACCTAAAGCTTCTTTAGATTATACTTTTGTTGTATTTACTATAGCGGTAATTACAATTATATATGCTAGTTTTAGTACACTAAGAACAACAGATGTAAAAGAACTAATAGCATATAGTTCAGTCTGTCACGCTTCAGTTTATTTAATAGGAGTATTTAGTAATACTATGCAAGGATTAGAAGGAAGTGTGATATTAGGTTTAGCCCATGGGTTTGTGTCAAGTGGTTTATTTATATGTGCAGGTGGAATATTATACGATAGAACAGGTACTAGACTTATATATTTTTATAGAGGAATTACTCAATTAATGCCTATATTTGCTATATTATTCTTTATATTAGCTTTAGGTAATTGTGGTGCTCCATTAACTTTAAATTTTGTAGGTGAATTTATGTCACTTTATAGTATAATAGAAAGATTACCTGTATTAGGTGTTTTCGCTTGTTCTTCTGTAGTATTTTCTGCAGCCTACACTATATATATGTTTAATAGAATATCTTTCGGAGGTTCTTTCACTAGATTTATAGAAGAAAGTATATACGATGTAAATAAAAGAGAATTTATTTTATTATTTATATTAGTATTATTTACAGTTGTATTGGGTGTATATCCTTCTTTAATTTTAAACGTATTAGATTATTCTATGAATAGTTTAATATATAGTATATAAGGTTAGCTTTAGCAAACCTATAGCCAAGCTAGCTAGAACGAAGTCCGCTCTTATATACTTTTTATTTACCTACGAGTGACGCGTTGTGCACGTATTATAATTATCATAATCAAAATTAATATGCCACAATTAGTACCTTTTTATTATATGAATGAAGTAGTATTTGCTTTTGCTATAATAGTATTTATTCTATACGTATTATCTAAATACATATTACCAAGAATAGTGCGTTTATTCTTATCACGTATGTTTATTAATAAAATATAATATATATTAAGGGGAGGAGGGCGCTAGCTCTTCATAGAAGGCTATACATATCTCGCTCTTAGCTAGCTTACAGCTAAAGCTAAAAGCTAGCAAGCTCATACCTATTTTGCCAATATTTAGCTTTTTAAAGATTTATATATTATAGTAGTAATAATACTACTAGATGTTTTCTATAGAAAAACAAAATTTATTCTTTGCGCAAGCTAAAGAAATAAGAAGTCCTTTAGATCAATTTGAAATAAGAGACATATTAAATTTAGAAGTTTTAGGTGGTAACTTACATCTATCTTTAACTAACATAGGATTATATTTAACAATAGGAGCTTTAATTATATTAGTTTTAAGTATAGTTTCAACTAACTATAATAAATTAGTTAGTAATAACTGATCAATAGCTCAAGAATCATTATACGTAACTATACATAATATAGTTACAAATCAAATAAACCCTAAAAATGGTCAAATTTATTTCCCATTTATATATACTTTATTTATATTTATATTAATAAATAATTTAATGGGTATGGTTAACAGGAGCCTTTATATTTTATCATTATTTATCTCAAACATGTTTGAAGTATCAGGATTACATAGTAAACCTATATTTCAAGTACAATCATATTCTTCTCTTAACTCTGACTCTCAGCCAGATACACAAATAAACATATCTAAGGATAGTCCTAGATATAGTTTTAACAATAAAAACACCTTCTACCTTAATCCTGATTATCTTACAGGGTTTGTAGATGGAGAAGGTTGTTTCTCGCTTTCTATATTTAAAAAAGACAGAAGCTTAACTGGTTGACAAGTTAAGCCTATCTTTAGTATATCTTTACATAATAAAGATATTAAATTATTAGAAGCTATTCAAAGAACTTTTAAAACAGGAAAGATCTATAAACATGGAGTTGATTCTATGCAATATCGTGTAAGTTCTTTAAATAATTTACAAATAATCACAGATCATTTTGATAGTTATCCTTTAATATCTCAAAAGAGAGCTGATTATCTTTTATTTAAGCAAGCTATAGCTATAATAAAGAATAAAGAGCATTTATCTCTAAAGGGTATATTGAAGTTAGTAGGAATTAAAGCTTCATTAAACTGAGGTCTATCAGATAAGTTTAAAGAGAGTTTCCCTACTGCAAAAGCAGTAGTGAGACCTTCAGTAAGATATAACACTTTAAATGTTAAGATTAAAAACTTAAATTGAATTAGAGGATTTATAGACGCTGAAGGAAGTTTCCAAGTTATAACTCAAAATAATAGAAATGTTAGTTTAAGATTTTCATTGACTCAACATATTAAAGATGAAGAGTTGTTAAAGGATATAACTACTTATCTAAACTGTGGTAGATATTACAAATCACCAGGACGTGATGAAGGTCAATACTTAGTAACAATCTTTTCAGATATAAATGATAAGCTAATACCTTTCTTAAACGAATATCCATTATTAGGTATTAAACAATATGATTACTTAGATTTTGCACAAATAGCCGAACTAATAAAATCTAAAGCCCATTTAACGGATGAAGGATTAGAAAAGATAAAGTTAATTCAAAGTAATATGAATAGAAAGAGAATAACAATAGAAGAATAGATAAATGTTTAGATAATTCTAATATCATAGATAAATAATAATAATAATAAAATATAATAAATTTCACTATATGCTGGAAACTTCTAATGCCTTTAGGTACCAATACTGGTGAAAATCTTAAAGGATGAAACAATGAACTATCAGCAGGAAACCAAAATAACAAGCGATAAAAAAAAATAGGCGTATCCCCACTTCGTCGGGATAGACGAAGTCTCAGCAGGCTAGGCAAAGCTGCTCTATTTATTTTTTTTTTTCTGCCTCGTTATGAGTAGGATCCTCAGAGACTACGTGTGAAAGATCACTTAACACAGTTTTAAAATAACAACTAAGTGATTAAGATATAGTCCACCGCGGTAAGTCTATAAGACTTACTGTATTGTCCATACAGCTTTGCTTCTACAGCCCATTTTGCGTTAACATTTGCTCTTAGTTTCACAATAGTATTAGGTGCAACTATATTAGGATTCCAAAAACATGGTTTAAAATTCTTTTCTTTATTAGTACCTGCTGGTTGTCCTTTAGCACTTTTACCTTTATTAGTGACTATCGAGTTCATATCATATCTAGCGAGAAACGTTTCATTAGGTCTTAGATTAGCCGCGAATATCACTGCGGGACATATGCTATTAAGCATCTTGAGTGGGTTTGTTTATAATATAATGAATTCAGGATTTATCTTCTTTATTTTAGGATTAATACCTTTATTATTTATTATAGCATTCTCAGGTCTTGAATTAGCTATAGCCTTTATCCAAGCGCAAGTGTTCGTGGTATTATCAAGTTCTTATATAAAAGACGGATTAGATTTACATTAAGCTGTACGAGTTTAGTATAAGAAAAATATCAATGTATTTAGCATAGCAGTTTATTAAATTAAATTGTGAGGGTGGGATGGATTTGTTACTTCGTAACAAGGGGCATAAATATAAAATATCATCTTTAAAGGTGTAAATACCTTGCCAGAAATGTATCTTTAGGTCTTAGATTAGCAGCTGGTCACATGTTATTAAGCATATTAAGTGGTTTTGTTTATAATATAATGAATTCTGGTTTTATATTCTTCATTTTAGGATTAATACCTTTATTATTTATTATAGCCTTTTCAGGTTTAGAGTTAGCAATAGCCTTCATCCAGGCGCAGGTGTTCGTGGTACTATCTAGTTCTTATATAAAAGACGGATTAGATTTACATTAATATTTGTAGCGATAGACGAAGTCTCTCCCTATCCGAAGGATATGCTGGCTAGGCTGATTTCGAAGAAATATGCCTATATAAAAAAAAAGATAAAAATTTAGTATTTTCGAGCTTGCGCTAGCTTGCGTACCGAAGGATATGAAAATCTGCAAGCTCTTACGAGCTTGCTGATTCCCGGCTACGTCGGGAATAGGAAATCGCGCAAGCTCTTCCGATTCCCGCTGGGAATAGGAAATCGCGCTAGCTCGAGACTTCGTCTACCGTAGGGTGAGACTTCGTCTACGCAAGCTCTCTATAAAAAAAAATATATTTTTTTTTTACTCGTTCGCCCCCTCCGAAAATACCAGAGGAGGGAACTTCGTTCGGGCTAAAAATATCGAAGAAAGAGTAGGCAGGAGTTCCAAAAGCTCCACTAGACTATTCCTACGAATATTTTTAGTAGTCCTACGGACTCAGCAAGCTAGAGCTTGCTAGTACTAATCCGGCTCCGCCGGATATGTACTACGAAAAAAATCCAGCAATAAAAAAAATAAAGAACTTTATTTTTTTTATTTTTACTAGACTTCGTCTACTCGCCCCCCAGGGGCTATTCGTTATTAGTACTAAGTGTTTATATTGAGGAAAGTTATAAGAACAATAACAATTTATCCTGAAGGCGCTATTCGTTTCAGGAATTAGCACCCAGGAAATTAATAAAAGTTATATGATGTATAGGAAGAAAATAATACAAAATTATTTATATAATTTATATGAAAAACCGCGAGCAACTAGCATTTTATAGAAAATTATCTGTTTTAGTAAAATTCACAGTAAATAGCTTATATGTTTTTACCTTAGTCAATGGATTTAGATCCATTAGTGATATATGAATAGTTCTATATCCGAAAAAAAAGTCAAAGTAAAAGTTGAGTTTGGTGATGGCTCTGATTGAATGCTGTCCAAGTGCTTGACACATGCTAATCGTACGTTTTAATTGATAAATTAAAAAGTGGTGTACAGGTGAGTATAATGATATTCTTCGCCGGCCTTAAAGTGGAGGTAAATCCTTCATAATAAATAAAGGAAAGATATAATAAAAAAAAATTAGGGTATAGACAAGGACAAGTGTTGAGGGGGGAAAACCCTCAGCAAGTTGACTCCCTTATATATTTTTTTTTGCTCTTTTTTTTCTGCTTTAAGAGGATAATAAATATCTTCGAGATAGGTAGTAGTTAAGGTGATGACTTAACTAGCCTTAAACTCTCGTAGTCGAATCTGAAAGGTTGATCGACCACATTGGGTCTGAAAAAACCCCAATGCAAGTTAGTACAGCAGTGAGGAATCTTGGTCAATGGCCTAACGGCTGAACTGGCAACTTGGAGAAGTGGCAAGTCTTCCAGTATGGGGAGCAAACAGCTATGGGTCAAGCCCGATACCTTTAAGAGAAGTCTTATTGTGAGGGCGAGTTGTATAACACCATAGGGCTGGCCGTCCCATATGAAAAGATTTTATTAGAATTGAATGAAACTTTGTTTATATATTGATAATGACAGTATATATATCGTGTCTTGACTAATTGCGTGCCAGCAGTCGCGGTAATACGTAAGAGACTAGTGTTATTCATCTTAATTAGGTTTAAAGGGTACCCAGACGGTCTATATAGCTTATAAAATGTTAGTATAAGACTAGAGTTTTATGTAAGAGGGCAGTACTTGAGGAGGAGAGATGAAATTTCGTGATACCAAAGGGACTCTGTAAAGGCGAAGGCAGCCCTCTATGTAAAAACTGACGTTGAAGGACGAAGGCACAGAGAACAAACAGGATTAGATACCCAAGTAGTCTTTGCAGTAAATGATGAATGCCATAGGTTAGATCTATATTTCTATTATAATAATACATTTCTATTATTTATTCTAAAACGCATTCCTTATATAGCTTCGCGCTATAATATATTTTATATATAGTGCAGCAGAAATTAGAAATTTTTGTATCTGGTCTATAAATGAAAGTGTAAGCATTTCACCTCAAGAGTAATGTGGCAACGCAGGAACTGAAATCACTAGACCGTTTCTGACACCAGTAGTGAAGTATGTTGTTTAATTCGATGATCCACGAAAAACCTTACCACAATTTGAATAATTTTATTACAGGAGTTGCACGGCTGTTTCCAGTTAATGTTGTGAAACTGTGGTTTCCATGAAATTAACGTAATCCCTGGCTTTATTTTTTTTATTTACGATAAAGCATTCAGTCCTGGAAATTTGGAAAGAAAAAGGGGACAAAGACAAGTCATCATGGCCTTGATATTGTGGGCTATAGACGTGCCACATATACCTAAACAAAGAGATGCGAAAATGTGAATTTAAGCTAATCTCAAAAAATAGGATATAAATTTTAAGGATTGTAGTCTGAAATTCGACTATATGAATAAGTAATTACTAGTAATCGTGAATCACCATGTCACGGTGAATAGACCTTGGATTGGTACTAACCACTCGTCACATGCTGAAAGGGGCATGCGCAATAAGTTTGCTTTCTTAGTAACAAGTAAAAAAAACAAATAGGTTTTATATATTCTTTTATTGGGAATCTTCGTATGCGTGGCTCTAATTAGTGTTAAGTCGAAATACGGTTCGGGTAGTGGAAGTTGCCCGGGATTAATTAATATTAACCATAAATATATATAATATAAGCGCAAGCATGAAAAAAAAATCTCTTTTTTTTTCCGAGCTAGCGCCTATATAAAGGAGGGTTCCTTTATTGGTAAGAAGGGTTGAGCTGTAAACTCAATAGCTATTGCTTTTAAGAGTTCGAATCTCTTGTCTCCTAGAATTAGTAACTTAATTAGGTAAAGGACTTCCTTGTCACGGAAGTAGATGTCGGTTCGATTCTGATCTAATTCGTATAGTAGCATACATAGCATACATAGCAGCTAGCTTGCTTTTATAGAGAAGTGCTAGCTTTTAGCTTGCACTATTACTGCGAGGCAAACGAGAGGTAAGGCTAGCTTCGCTAGCCCTTTCGGAGCTAATGCAGGAAAAGTTTCCATAGGTAGGGTAAGATATTTGCTAAGTATTATGTTTTATACATTTAGGTGTTCGAATCACCTCTTTTCCGTAGTCTCCATGCGAGCTTCGCTCGTATATGGGCTAGCGAAGCTAGCCTCTTTATTTTTTTTTATTGCTTGAGCCTCTATAGCTCAACGGTAGAGCATAATACTGTTAATATTATGATAGATGTTCGATTCATCTTAGGGGCTTTTAACTTGTGTACAAAACTACAAGATTTATAATATATAATATATATGACAAATTTAATAAGAAGTAATTTTCAGGATCATCCATTCCATTTAGTGTCACCATCTCCTTGACCACTGTATACAAGTATTGCTTTATTTACAGTAACAGTGAATGGAGCATTATCAATGCACTTATTTAGCAACAGCTATATAGTGTTTTACTTATCATTAATTACATTAGTAGCATCTATGGCTTTCTGATTTAGAGATATAATAGCAGAGGGTAAACTTAAATTAAATACTATAGTCCTTCGGACTCAGCAAGCTCTAAATTATTATTTGAATATTGCACAAAAAATTCCTTCTATCCATTTAGAAGAGGCTTTATATACATATAGAAATAAAAACAATACTACAATTTTCACTAATAATAATAACTTAGGTTATTATTTAGCAGGTCTTTTAGAAGGAGACGGTTCCATTTCTCTTCCTTCGACCAATACTGGAGTTACAAGTTTAAATAGAGTACTTAATCCTAGAATAGTATTTACTTCCCATATTAATAATATAGGTATGTATTCATTTATACAATCAGAATTAGGTAATATAGGACGTTTTCAAGGCGCTAGCTCTTCAGGAGAAAATATTCTTCGTTATATTATTGGAGATATAGAAAGTATTATTCTTTTTATAAATTTAGTACACGGAAAACTTAGAACACCAAAAAACCAGAGATTTAATGATTTAATCAATTTTATGAACAATAAATATGATTTAAATATATCGGAAAGTTTATTAGATAATTCTAGCTTTACAGATAATAGTTGATTCTCCGGTTTTAGTGAAGCAGATGGACATTTCGGAATTAAATATGTAGGGGGCAGAGCTTGCGCAGCGATTTTCGCGGCTCCTAATCCCGCAGGGATATCGACGAAAATACGTAAACCTAAATCTGAAACCCGTAAAAGATCTGTAAGTGAAAATATTTCTTTGAAATTTAGATTAGATCAACGTTTATATGATAAAGCTACATCAACCTCGATGAAACCTTTTATGGAAAATTTAGCTTTATTTCTTAATGCTAATTTAAAAACATATAAAAATAATACCAATTCGGAAGTATTATCAGTTAGTATACAATCTATAAAAAATGTAAGTTTTCTTATAGATTATTTTAATAAATTTCCTTTAATAGGAGATAAACTTACTGATTTTAAAAAGTGAGAAATAGTATATAATATGATAATACTTAAACAACATCTTACTGAAGAAGGTAGATTGAAAATAAAAAATCTATTGGTTAAATAGAGCTCTAGACTTCGTCTAGCCTTAATAATAATAATTTAATGTATATGTGCTCTCTTTAAATTTAACAAATTGCTGGAAAATCCTAAAATTAGGCTAATCAGCAGGAAACTAAAAGACGGATAAATATCTTTTAGGGTCTTCAGAGACTAGACATTAAAAATTAATGCGTTAGTATTCCCTACCCCCTACGGGGCTTAAGGGAGAGACTTCTCCTTAGCCTGCGTACCCGAGACTTCTAATTTCGAAGAGATATGTATTTCATATCCCTTACGGGATCAGAAATTAGTATTTCATATCCCCCCTTCGGCGGGATCAGAAATTAGAAGTGGGTCCGCCTGGGATATGTCCAGGCGGACCCACCACTCCGTCGTCGGCGGAGAGTACACTTCGTTAGGGGACTACAGCAAGCTCTCCTTTTAGGAATACTAACCCATTAATTAAGGTATAGTCCAAAAAATATAGAAATATATTTATAATATCTATCGACATATTTAGGAAATCATACATTATCAGTGCAAAAAGGATTAAATCTAGGAGTAATACTATTTATAGTATCTGAAGGTTTATTTTTTGTAGCTATCTTTTGAGCATTCTTCCATAGACAAAATGCATTGTGGATAAGAACCAAACTCCGGGGAAACCCTAAAGCTCTAATAACTAAGCTATCTGTCGAAAGACTTATAGTGGCCTCATTAAGGACTGAGGGTATAGTAACATCATTAGAGATTATTGGCTTAAGCCAATGAATGGGCTATCGCGGATCTAAATCAGATAGTTTTATATCTGTAAAAGAGCAACGAGCAGACGGTTCTTCAATATTTTCTAAATATTGTAAGGTGTGCTCTGAGAGCCAGGGAAACTTGGTTTTTATACATCAACAAAAAGATGTTAATACTGTTATATCTACTACTACTCATAGAGTACGTAGTAGATATACAAAAAATATTCTATGTGCTAGTAGCACGAATATCATTCAAAAATCTTTATTTTCTACCAATACCTATTCCCAATTCCCACAGGGAATTAGGGAATCGGCATTTAATACTTCACCTTTAACATTAAATCCTAATTATGTAACAGGGTTTACTGATGGAGAAGGATGTTTTTTTGTAGGGATTAATCAAGACGTAAAATTTAAAACTGGTTACAGAGTAAAAGCTACGTTTCAAATAGGTCTTCATGAAAAAGATCTCGCTCTGTTGGAACAAATAAGATTATTCTTTGGGGTAGGTAAAGTTACTAAGTTGGGAGCAGAATCTGTTCAATACAGAGTATCAGGTCTAGATGATTTAAATACTATTATTTATCATTTTGATAACTACCCTTTACTAACTCGTAAACATTCTGATTATATCTTCTTTAAAGAAGTTATAAATTTAATGAAACAAGGTAAACATCTTACTTTAGAAGGTTTAAACAGGATAGTATCCATTAAATCTACACTAAATAATGGTGAATTATCTGACTCTTTAAATTTAGCCTTTCCAAATTTAAAACCAGCTTTGAGATCAGAAGTCCCAAGTAGAGATATGCAAGATTTACACTGATTAGCTGGTTTTACTGATGCTGAAGGATGTTTCTTCATAGCATTAAAGAAATCACCAGCGTCTAAACTAGGTGAAACTGCCTGATTAAGGTTTATTTTAACTCAACATAGTAGAGATAAAGAACTTTTGGAAAGTTTAATACAAACTTTGAATTGTGGTAGATACATAGTTAAACCAGACTGTGGTGAGTTTATAGTTGAAAAGTTTACAGATGTTAGGGATAAAATAATTCCAATATTTGAAAAGTTTAAATTGCGCCATGGGGGAGCCAAATCTTTAAATTATGAAGATTTTAAAAAGGCGGCACTTCTTATAGGTAATAAAGCTCATTTAACTAGAGAAGGGTTAGATGAAATAAAGAAAATAAAAGGTAGAATGAATAAACAAAGAAAAGCAGTATTAAATAAAGGTGTATAAAATTTAAATCCATATAAGTATACTTATGTTACTATGTAGCATAAGTATACAAATAAATAAAAAATGAGTGCATTAACACCTACTGTAGAATTAGGAGCTCAATGACCACCTATGGGTATAGAACCTGTAAACCCGTTTGAATTACCATTACTTAATACAGTAATTTTATTATCTAGTGGAGCAACTATTACTTATGCGCACCACTCATTAATAAAAGGAGAAAGAAAAGGAGCTTTATATGGTTCTATCTTTACAGTTCTATTAGCTTTAATATTCACTTTCTTTCAAGGGGTAGAATATAGCGTTTCTTCATTTACTATTAGTGACGGTGTATTTGGTACATGTTTCTTCTTCGGTACAGGGTTCCATGGCTTCCACGTTATTATAGGTACAATATTCTTATCAGTGGCTTTATGAAGAATATATTCATACCATTTAACAGACCATCATCATCTTGGTTATGAAGCTGGAATATTATATTGACATTTTGTAGATGTAGTTTGACTATTCCTATACGTAACAATGTATTACTGAGGAAGTTAGTTTTAATCTATAGATATTAATTTAATAAAAAAATATATATAATTTATTACACTTCTAATTTCGAAGAAATACAGCAAGCTCGACATAAGTTATATATATAAAGATTTAATGGTATAAGGGGGTTCGATTCCCCCAAGATCTTAGAATTAGCTATGTAAAAACATGGCTTTAGTTACAAATCTAACAACATTAATTGTTATTCTTCTTTAAAAAATCCAGATAGAGCTTCTGGACTACTCATCAGCAAGCTCAAAATAATTTCTAATAGTTGAGTAGCTTTAGCTTGCGCAGCACAACGACTAAAAAGGTAGATTTTCTATCTTGCAAATTTTGTTGTATATTATATTACATATTATACAAATGATATAGTCTAAACAATAATGAGAATTATTGCTAATATTTTTTATTTGTACACGTTATTATAGGTACAATATTCTTATCAGTGGCTTTATGAAGAATATATTCATACCATTTAACAGACCATCATCATCTTGGTTATGAAGCTGGAATATTCTACTGACATTTCGTTGATGTAGTTTGACTTTTCTTATACGTATCTATGTATTATTGAGGTTCTTAATTTATTATACTGGAGGGACTATCCAGAAGAATGCCCCCCACTTCGTTGGGATAGACGAAGTCTCAGCAGGCTAAGGATAAGCTACTAGAAAAAAAATGTCTTTTTTTTTACTGCTGCTGAGACTTCGTCTATCCAAGGAGGCTAGCTTCGCTAGGGAGAGGCTCTCCCACATATTTACAGCCGATAAGTTTAAGTCTTAATTAAGGCGGTAATCTATTTTATATAGATAAATTTGATAAAATATTCTTCTGGACTACTCATCAGCAAGCTCGAGACTTCGTCTACCAGAAAAAAAAAATAAAGGGATAGGCTTCGCCGCTTCCTTATTTTTTTTTACTGCTCGAGACTTCGTCTACGCAGGAGCAAGCTCCAGGATTAGCACTAGCAAGATATAATTTTATTGCTATCCTAAATATTAGGTTAATATAAGTATAAAAAATACAATGTATTATCAACTTCTAGCTACACCTGAGATTTTCTCGAATGGATATTTAACAGGATCCTTAGATATAATTAGCATAACAGCTTTATTATGTGGTATTTTAATAATAATTAATAAAAACCCTATTGTTTCAGTAATATTTCTAATAGGTTTATTTGCAAATATATCAGTATATTTAATATTAATAGGTCTTACATTTATAGGTTTATCTTATTTAATTGTTTATATTGGGGCAGTTTCAATATTATTTTTATTTATATTAATGTTAATAAATATAAGAACAAGTGAATTACAAAGTAATAATAGAAATAGTGTATCTTTAGGTTTATTTATTACAATCCTGGCAAATTTTACTATATTCCAAATACTACCTTATTACATGGCGATATTAAATAATTACAGTAGTAAATTAAATACTATACTATATTATTTACCTTGAAATAAATTTAGCGATATTTTAAATTATATTAATAAAAACATAGACATTACAAATGCGAATATTATGTTTGTATCAAGTAATAGTTGAGATAATAATATGGCTGAAACAGGGCATACAGCAACTATAGGGCATATATTATATACAAGTCACAATATGTGAATATTTATGGCTAGTTTTATATTATTATTAGCGATGACTGGTGCTATAATAATTACTATTAAAAACGAGAAGGCGATTCAGTAGTATTCCATATCCCTTTGGTTAGACGAAGTCTCAGCGAGCTAAGGAATCAGCAAGCTCCGACCCCTGCCAAGCAGCATTGCACAAAATTACTATCCTCCGGATTAGGCGATACTTCGTCTACGCCGACTTAATAAAAGATTAAGTATTTCATAGCAAGCTCTATTCCCTGACCCCTACGGGGGTAGGGAATTAGAGCCTGCTGTAGACGAAGTCTCTCCCTATTTCTTCGAAATTAGAGCTTGCATATTTCATATCCCCCCTTCGGCGGGATCAGAAATCAGCGATGGACTTCGTTCTAGCGAAGCTAGCCCTAGTAAAAAATTCATCCGCTTTCGGTATTGCCTATTCCCTCCGAAGGATGGGATAAAAAAAAATATATTTTTTTTTATCCCGGAGGGAATAGGCAATACCCTCTAGCAAGCTAATAGCAGGAAACGGATAAAGAAAAATTAGTTCAATGGTAGAGCGATTGTTTTACACACAATAAGTTGAAGGTTCAAATCCTTCATTTTTCAGTATTAAGGGTTAGAGGAGCAGCAGAGCTTGCGCCACTAATCCGAGGGTGAGAGGAAGAAAGTTCCTCTCACTTAAGAGGAACGCCAGCTGAGCGAGTTGGCTGATTATACCCTATAAGATTCCTTAACTTAAACGGTAGAGTGCATTTTTGATAAGAATGATATCAGCGTTCGATTCGCTGAGGAATTAAAGAGAATTGGCCGAGTGGTTTAAGGCGGTAAGCTTGAGTCTTATTAGGTTATATTCTAGCCGCATCCGTTCAAATCGGATATTCTCTGAAGAGTGTAGTTTAATTGGCAAAATAGGAAGCTTCAACCTTCAAATTCTTGGTTCAAGTCCAAGTACTCTTGTTTTTTTACGGATTAGGGCCGGCTTGGGTAGGCACTTCGTTTGGGACGAAGACTAGTTATGTTCGAATCATAATAATCCGATGAATTTTAGAAGTATTAGAGATAAAAAAATAAATAAATTTGTGGGTTCGGTAAAAAAAAATAAAGTTCTTTATTTTTTTTATTGCGCCCACTACATATAAGCAAGCATCGTGCTAGCTAAA